CATTTTAATATTTTTATACCCGAGAGATTAATCAGGAGCGCGCAGAAACAAGCAAGTGATGGATGCACTGCTTTCTAAATCCCGCTGTTCAACAGGAACAACTTATAACATTTGGCGGGAGTAAGATTCGGACCTACAACATTCAGATTATGAGCCTGACGAGTTACCAATTACTCTATCCCGCGCACAAAAGGCTTTCTTCAACCCCTAAGTATAGCGTTTTATTAGAAATATGTAATTTTTTTATTGCGAGATTTCTCTATGATGATTCATCCGTGGGCGTCCAGTGTTGCGTAGCAATACTTGGCGGGCTTAGTCCTCAAGTATTGCTACCCTTTTAGACGATGGATCGTTCATCACTGCGTCCTTCCTCGCGGAACTTGATCGCCACGAGCCTTCGGCCTCGTTCGTGAAGCTGGCTAAGCGGGTCCTTCGGCCCTTTTTTAGACAGCTGCGAAGCTGCTTTGTTCGGAGATATTTGTAGATGCTTCATGGCCCAGTTTATCGTGCATGGCCAATGAAATATCTTTCAGCGTTATCAATATATGATGACGGCGCACGCCCGCTTCGGAGTCATACCCCGTATTATCCCCGCAAGATAACCTACATAACCTACATTTAAGGAGTATACGCTTCGTTTTGCACCAGAAGAATAAAGATTCTCCCAATTCCACCAAGTTTTTTCGCCCGGTCGAATTAGCTTCATGGATCGTATTTATTGAATTCTGTACTTGCTCTAGCGCCCTAGAGGGAGGTCGATTATATACGATGAAAAAGCATAGGTTGTTTTTTATTTTTAATATAAATATAGTCGTTCGGCAGGCTTATGCTACTATTTTAATCTTAATAGCGTTCTATAATAATTTAAATTGGACGTTGTCCGGGCTTGGACCATGTCTCCCGAAATTGATAAATCAGTACATATAGCGTAAGACGATTTCACATTTCGAGGTCGGAATGGGATCGGGTGTTTTCACGTCTTACCATAGTGCCCGGAAGCGCGTAGCGATTAATGAATAGAGTAAAAAGTGCACTTGCCCAGTCGTAGGTTTCCTGCGTTCAATGGGGCAGACTACACAAGTGCTCTCCGGCGATAGTCGCCCATCACACGGCTCTCTAACTTGACTTTATTCTAATCTCTTGTAAATTCCCCGGCCCCACAAGGCCGCGGGCCACGCGGCGGCTGCGCCGTATTGTCGCCGGTGATGCCGCTGTTGTATAGGATTTTACGTCTTTACCTGATCAGGGGATTTCCAAGTCACTGCATATATATAACATGCAGATTTACTTCGGACTTATAAATAGATCCAATTATTGATTATGACCTACATAAATCAATCATAAATAAGGTACGGCCGCTTCTTGGGATGCTCTCAGCGTTGTTTGTTTTCCACATGGCTCGTCCAAGCGCAGGATTGGACGCCCTGCCCTCCCTATGTTATAATGTCGTTCAGTGCCCCGTCCTCGGTGGTAATATGGGTGGGGGTGCTGCGCCCTCTGGCCCCTTCAGCCTTCGGTCTTACGTATGAATAAGGCGATCGAGGGCAAGCCATGTAGACCTAGTTAAGCTGCGCCCTGCAACGAGCTGGCGAGCGAGCAATACTCGCGCGCTCCCATTCGCGGAGCTGCAACAATGAATCATCTATGATGATTCACAAGCTACTGGCATCGCGGCTAATTATACTTTGTTGACATAAAATGAGAGTATAGCAACTTTTGTTTATGTAGTTCGTGAACAAGATCTATGATTGGACCTAATAAAAGTGTACTGTATATGATTGATCGCTTTGTCAGAACAACATTCATTATGTTGGATGTTATGAGAAACATCGTAAATTTTTCTTTACCGTAGCCTATTATAGAAGGGCGCAGCGGTAAGGTTAGTGACCAGCAAAAAAAGATATATATATCTTTTTTTGCCCCAGGTCAAATTTCTATCAGAAAGTTCCTATCGGAAGAGGGATTCGAACCCCCGTGTGCGAATTATGATCCCGCTGTTCTAACCGACTAAACTATTCCGACATGCGAATTATTATTTCGCTGTTTAATCTGCCGCTTTCTGGCTGTTGGATGATAATTCGCTTCATGCCCTGTGGCCGGGTCCCGTAAAACGTAAAAAAGATACGGCTTCGCCATTCCGAACGATAGAAGTAACTGTGTATGTATAGAGTTCAAACAGAATGGATGATTAGAGCGCCTTGTGCCTTAGTCATATTCATAATCGCGACTGAACTTGTGACTGCCGTCATTATGTAGTAAGGGCATTCACGGGCGTAATTGGAAAGGCATGAAGTACTGCAGGGCACAATAGCTCTGGGATAGGCCAAAACTTCGATCAAGCCCTTAAAGGCTAATATTGCAGCCTTTATGCCGGCCCCTCTACCTCCGGGCTATGCGACCATGGTCCAAAGAATGAAGAGCCCAGGGCGTATCTACAATTTTCGGAAAAAGTAAATATTTTTCTTTCTGCTTCTTCGGGTTATTATTCGTCTTATTATTGAACATGAGCAAACGACAAAAAATATATATATGTATATTTTTTGGCTGCAGATACGGCGAAAAACCATTATTTTTTCTGTTCGAAAAAGGAGTCAATCCAGCCACAGGTTCCCCTACGGCTACCTTGTTACGACTTCACCTCAGTCAAAGGCCCCACCTTGGTATCCCACATTAGACCACCAATTACTCTGGTAGACCACACTCAACAACGGCGTGGAACACTGGAGTAATGGGTGATCCTTGGTCTGATGCTTCGGGCGAAGCCAATTCCCATGGTGTGACGGGCGGTGTGTACAGGGCCTGAGTACATATTCACCGCGGCATGCTGATCCGCGATTACTAGCGATTCCAACTTCATGTTCTCGAGTTGCAGAGGACAATCCGAACTAAGGCCATCTTTCTGGATTCGCTCCGCCTTAAAGCCCCTTGCTTCCTATTGTGGATTGGGCCATTGTTGAGGGCACGTGTGTAGCCACCATAAGGGGCCATGCGGAGCTTGACGTCATCCCCACCTTCCTCCAGTATATCACTGGCAGTTTCTTGTGAGTGCAGTACATGGCATGGATTGTCAATTATTTTTACAGAGCGAAGACTGAGTGCCACATTGTTTGTTATGTGTGCCACGCTCTGAGAGGCTGTGCTCGTCGAAGTATCCTTTGACAACTGTGTGGTCGTAGCCACACGGCGTTGTTGTGATATCCTTTTCCAATGGCGTGGTCTTCGTCAGTCTTAAGTGCTCAATGATCGACCCTTTAATTCAAAACGCATGTCTTAGCAACACAAAACGAGGGTTGCGCTCGTTATAGGACTTAACCCAACATCTCACGACCAGCGAGCTGACGACAGCCATGCAGCACCTGTATAAATTTTCGTACCATCCCATTAAGGACGGGCAAACTTATTCATATGTCAAGGGCTGGTAAGGTTTTGCGCGTTGTATCGAATTAAACCACATGCTCCACCGCTTGTGCAGGCCCCCGTCAATTCCTTTGAGTTTCAGCCTTGCGGCCGTACTCCCCAGGCGGAGTGTTTAACGCGTTAGCTGGGCCCCTGATCAGCCGTTTTGCATACAGCGCAGACCAAGGACGAACACTCATCGTTTACGGCATAGACTACCAGGGTCATATTGAAGATAGTTTTTCGCCAGCAGTGAGCCCTTGTTCAGTGGCTTAGTTGCTTCTCGAGGTCATGATGGAAAATAAATAATCCCATCACGATCACGTAGTGATGACTATCTCCAAAAATGGACTATATCATTCTCTGAACTTCAATCTTTGCAGTTGCTCTCTTTTTTTATTGGCTAACCCTCAATGCACTTCGAAAAAAGAGGCAGAGCTTTCTTCATTTCAGAGATCCAGCGTTGTTGAATTTCAGGATCTTTGTAAACCAATAATAAGGCTTTCCCGAGTATGCTCGCCACAAGACATGTGGGAAGATCATTCGAAGCAGTCTCTGCTGCGCCCTCAATACCGGACCAAAGGCGGTGGTAGTGCTGCGCCCTTGGCTTTAATTAGCGTACTTGCAATTTTTCCGGATAGGGGGGCCGTAAACCTTCCAGAAAATGTCTAAGTCTCGGGCTAAATAAAAGCTTGACATATTCTTTGTCAAAGTCATCAGTAGCTGCTTGTTCTGGCTAAAGCCATCGGCCGCTTGCTCCTGCACGGAACTTGGTGCCGAGATTTCATGCAGTGAGCCTACCACCAAAAGGCCTTCGGCCTTCATTCGGCTATGACGAACGGAGAACCTTGCCATCTCCCAGGAGTTGTCCTAATATAATTGATTTCATTAAATCCGACAAAGATATTTGCTTAAGTCTTTTCAAGTGCAGGTTAGGAGCTTGGGCTTTGCCTAAGGAAAAAAGCCTTGCTTTCTCAGCTCCGATGCTCTAGCTTTAAGAGCCTTTGCCTATTTTTTTTATATCTTCTATTTCCCCATCTCCATAGTCTCTACGGGGTGCTCTCGATCCGAGATCAACGCACTTCCCTCGGGATTGTCTGATGTTGAACGGTACATTTGCATCAAAGTTTCCCCGAAATAGCTGGATGCACACTCTGACCTCGCGATCGGAGGGGACACCTTTGACCGTGTTTTATTTGGAGCCCGGCCGGATCTATCTAATCCTGTTTGCTCCCCATGCTTTCGCACCTCAGCGTCAGTAGAGACCCAGAAAGCTGCCTTCGCTTTTGGTGTTCCTTCGTATATCTGTGAATTTTATCTCTACACACGAAATTCCACTATCCTCTATCTTACTCAAGTGAATTGGTTTTGAAAGCATTCCGCCAGTTGAGCTGGCGACTTTCACTTTCAACCGGATTCACCGCCTACGTGCCCTTTACGCCTAGTCATTCCGAATAACACTAGCCCCCCCCGTCTTACCGCGGCTGCTGGCACGGAGTTAGCCGGGGCTTCTTATTCGAGTCTTGTCACAATCGCACACTCGATGAAAGAGCTTTACAAGCTGCGTTGCCCTTCTTCACTCACGCCATATTGCCGGATCAGGCTTTCGCCCATTGTCCAAGATTCCCCACTGCTGCCTCCCGTAGGAGTCTGGGCCGTGTCTCAGTCCCAGTGTGGCTGATCATCCGAAAAGACCAGCTAAGCATCGTAGGCTTGGTCAGCCTTTACCTAACCAACTACCTAATACTACGTGGGCTCATCAAACAGCGCTTTTTAGCTTTCATTTATTCAGGATTTGGCCCAAACTGTTTGGCAGATTCCTACGTGTTACGCACCCGTTCGCCACTTTGTTTTCATTTCGACTCGAAAACAACGTTCGACTTGCATGTGTTAAGCATATCGCCAGCGTTCATTCTGAGCCAGGATCAAACTCTTTTTTTTGAGTATGATTTTTTACACAGAAGTAGGTTTTGACCCTACCAAACTTCCAATATAAAACCTCTGCGTATCACTAACTGAATCATCATCATACTAAGGTTTACCACTCATAGACCAAAATGGATTCACTATGTAGAACTTTTGGTCCAATCAACTTGCTATGCTTCCGCATTACGGAATTACGGAGTGATTGCAGATTTATTACATATTGTAAGTATGCTATGCTGTATGGAATACCACGGTCTTCGCTGTAGTCCCGTCTAGCTTTTATCTTCAGATATAAAGGTGGATAATTCTGATAAAAAACAGGATTTTTTTTGCTTTGTTGTTCTTTATCCGAATTCCTAAATTCCCTTTTTTCGCTGTACTCGGCTCTCAGGCTCTGCCAACATTGCAATAAACCTAGTTGTTCACAGTGAGGCAAAGCAATGACGTAGATTTCGACGAAGGCCTCGTTTTGGTTTCGTGTGGCCGCTGCGCCCTTCCAGTCTTGATAAGAATGATATTCTTGGGCTGTAGTTTTTCAAGGCTGCAAGATTAATCGCAATTTTGGATCCGAGCCGTCGTTATTTATCTATGATTATCCATGGCTATTCCTCATGAAATTACTTGGTTAATAACATACCCGAAAGATTAATAATATATTATGTTGAATGATTGGCTTTATAATGCAATTACATGTAATTGCATTATAAAGCCAATCATTCTAAAATAAAGCTTTATAAATAAGGTGGACAATGACCGATTTGCCTTTCTGGCCCCGAGCGAGCATGAAAAGGCTGAAACACTCATAAACGTCCAACAAAAAAAAATTTCTTTTTTACATTTTCGAGCAGAAAAGAAACTGGACGAGATTATAGTGGGTTTTTTCATTGACCTGACCCAGTGGCGGGAAAAATATAGTTTTTTTTTGCTGCGCCCTGATTCTTTTGTATGTTGGTCAATAATATCCTGAACATTCATCAAATATTCATTGGGGAACATAAGCCAAGGTGTAGCGCAGTCTGGTAGCGCATCTGTTTTGGGTACAGAGGGCCATAGGTTCAAATCCTGTCACCTTGAGTCAAAATCAAAGTCAACTAAAAACATGAAAATCAATCGACCGTTATCACCTCATCTTACCATTTATAAGCCACAGCTTACTTCCACTTTTTCTATTTTCCATAGAATCTCTGGGGCTTTCTTAGGGGCGGCCGTTAGGTAACCTGTGATTACAACAAAGGCACTACTGCTCGAAGGGCTCGGGGCTTACCCGACGGCGGGCGAGGGTAACGAAGCATGCCACAGAAGCAGCGATAAGGCAGATATTCGTTGGCTAGTTTATCGGCCTGCCCAAGACAAGAATCATCCGCGAGCCCGCTGGCGCTTGCTAAATGAAATATATATATACCTTTTTTTTATTTAGCATGAGATGATGGAGCTTTTATAAAGAATCGGAGTTCTTTTCGGGTCAGCCTGCCCTACAGCTAACTGGTGCGTTTCCGCACGCGGGGAATCGCACGAACGAATACTGTTATGCTTTCGGCCTGCTGGCGGCTAAGAACGGTAAGGACAAAAAAAATAGATATATTTTTTACGCATGGAAGCAGATTACCCAAAGTAATGGGGACAGAGAACTAAACGACATCTCAAGCGCTATAGCTCACAGGTGATACCGGCGAGATCCAACCGTACACCGTACACTATGGTCCGAGTTGGAAGTCAGAGGACCCATAGTACCTGCCTGAGCCTAAAGGAACCGTGCGAACGGGAAACTTTGGTATTTAGTAGAAGGCGAAGGGGTCTATGCACCTGCCTGGTCTGGCAGGTTCTACTCTCCAAAACGCAAAAAATCAAACGTATTTGAGGCCCTAGCAAATATATCATCTCTATATTTATATTTTTTGCTGCGCCCTATTAACTTAACATCTTGATGTTAATACATTATATATGATGATACATCCGGTGCCACTGATGATCCAATCAGTAGGTGGGAAGGGCGAGCACCCAACGGGCCGAAGTCAATGGAGCCCGTCTCCTATGAGGCAGATCGAAACAGAAGGGAGAGTTAGTGAGCCGTATGATGGGCGACTATCACGTACGGTTCGGAGAGCACTTAGTAGGCGGGAGTTAATCATCACTTCCTACCGAAGTTCGACTCTATCCACCATGGTTTTTTCTAGTATTCTTTTTCTGAAAATAGGCGATCTTAACCTTACTTCTTATTATCTTTACCGTTATGCCTTTTTCTTCACTTTCTATTTCCATTGGTTGCTCTTAAGCGTAGTCAATTTCACTTTATTGGCCTTGTGCTATCATATGAGTAATGGAATTCGTCATTTATTGTGGGATCCGGGTTTTTTTCTAGAATTATCCAAAGTATATACTTCCGGAATTATTATGTTATTCTGTGCAGCTTGTTTAGCTGTCTCGAATATTATCCGATTCTATTTTTCATAAGCGCGGAATACGATACCCTTTAGAGGTGGGCGCAGCGATGCTTCGGAATCGGGTCTACCTTATCTCGCGAGGGGTTAACTAAGACGAGCCTACAGCCTGTCTCAATACTATCTCAGCCGACAGAATACTTTCTAGATGGGCGGAGCCATATGCCGGGCGATTGTCACATACGGTTCTATACGAAGGGACCGGACCCAAAAGGCCAGTTTCCTCTTACTCTTGAAAAAAAGGTGAAAAGCAATGAAAGCTCATAGAGAAACCTTAGGGCATTGGCTTCTTCAAAGAATGACTGCCGCTTCTTTGATCCCAACTATTCTTATATCAAATGTTTCCACTTTGATTCTGTTAAATATTTTGTTATTCTGGCATATTCATGTGGGAATCGAAGAGATTCTGACAGATTATGTTCACCATGAAATAACACGAAATTGGATCTTGATTCTCTTCAGAGTATTCTGTTTAATAATTGTCAAATATGTTTTTTTGTTTTTTGTTTTTTAAAAAACTTTATAATAAAGAGGTCGTGTCATGGCTGGAGCTAGTAAGTAACTAAATGCTTACTAATGATGGTTCTTTTATTGTCCCCTACGTGCTTGTTCTGGTTCATATCACCCTTGCCATACGAGGGCAAAGCAGTCCTGATTGGCTAAGGAACCGGCGTGTGCTTGGCTTGAAACCGAGTTGGCTTTCAAAAAAGAGACTCTTATTATGGATCTAGTAAAATATTTAACATTTTCTATGATTCTCTTTCTCTTAGGTATTTGGGGGATTTTCTTGAATAGAAAAAATATTCTTATTATGTTGATGTCAATCGAGTTAATGTTACTTGCAGTCGATTTGAACTTTTTGGTATTTTCTGTTTATTTGGATGATATGATGGGTCAATTATTTGCTTTATTCGTTCTAACGGTGGCAGCTGCGGAATCCGCTATTGGGCTGGCCATTCTGGTTATAACTTTTCGAATTCGCGGGACTATTGCAGTGGAATTTAGGGCGACCGTTTGCGTCGCCTACAGTCATTGTTTAGCCATATGGAGAATATTTGCAGTCCTGCGCTAGCAGCCATATAGCAAACCACACGAGAACCTATTCCGCGTGCCAGGCATAGAGCTTACCCAACCACCGTGTAAACGGGTGGGAACCACAGCATGCTCTAGAAACGTAGTTGGGGGGTAGGGGGGAAGGGAGAAGGAGCTGGGAGGACCTCATGTTAGATATGTTTTCTAGGCCTTCAACTTCCTTTTTTGCTGTTCCGTAAAGAAAGCGTAAAGCACCTTTTTTGGGCCGGGCCCGAAAGGCCGCAGGCAGCGTTGCGTTCAGAGAATACGTTTGACCTGCGGTCTCCTGCTCGGCGAATGGAAGGTTCGAATGACACGCAGCGGAGAGCGCATAGCAAAAAAATTTTATTCTTTTCTCGAACAAAGCCTGAAGGTTTACAAAGCAAACGAATGACTTTAGCCCGAATGACCCAAGACCACTACGCTAGCCTGCTATTGTATGAGATGAGCCCCTGCTCTGGCAAATCGAAGTCTCTTTCGGTCAAACTGGACCTGCAGTTAACCACAAGGAACTCCCCTGTGGTGATGCACACGAGTGCACGCTGTCAAGCTCTCGGTCTGCCATCGATAAATTATGGTAGGACCAGAATGGGAAAAGAAAGCCTGCGGACATTGCAAAGCCTGCACGAGGGAGCGGATTACCCAAAGTAATGGGGACAAAAGACTAAACGACATCTCGACGCAAAACGGCCTTGGACCGAAATTAGCCAAGAACTGTAGGCAACACCGGTGAAGTCCACTCCAGTCGGCTAGACGAAGGTGGATGGCAGAGGGCCCATAGTACCCGCCTGAACCGTAGCAAAAAGATTTTTTTCGCTACAACTGCTGGCAGAAGGGAAGGGGCCTAAGCGTCTGCTGTACCTCAGCAGACCATATTCAACCAAGTTCTCTAGCCAGGCTCCCACGAATCTCGAACGGGATTTGTCCAGGAATAATAAAAAAAGCGAGTTGGGGGGGGGCTGCCGCTTTTGATGGACTTTCGGATTATCAGCTTCTGCAGAGCTAGGGAAACCTATTCAGACCTGCAAAAATCGTGGGCAACCTGGACTTATGAATCATGGCTTATGTCCAACTAGGGCCGCAGGACCTGGATCGATGACACCAATACCAGACAGAACGAGACTATTGATGGGATCTCTCCAAAGAAACTGCGAGCCTTACGAGGCAGGGTAGAGTAATCGAAAAAAGTTCAGCACAGAACGAATCTACGCGCTGTGCGCCGTCATTCGCTATGCCTCTTTGTTTTGAAGACCTACTTTCATCTGGCTTTCATCTGGAGGTTGAAGTAAAACCAATAGCAAAAAATATATATATATAATCTATATTTTTTTTGCGGTATCACGAACACCTAGGTGGAAGCCCGGGAACAATCTGTGAGTGGAAAAGGTACTCCACGCAAAATATGAGGCCGAAAGATTCTCACTATCAGAATATACTAAAACCCATACTGTCTTCAATGCCAGCTTACTGGCGTCCTCGTCAAAAACCCTCCAAAATTCGTTCGATACGCTCTAAACTGCAGAGCAAACTCTGCTACCAAGGATCCTACGACATAACTTGCTTGATGACTAAAACGCCGCGTAACTGCTCTTCGCGCTTCCCTCATTATATCGTAAATATCGTAAATCTGGATAGGATGCACCATGTTCAGAGTATTAAGGACGGGCTTGGGGGAGATAATGAAAAAAAATTTTTTGTTGTTTTATTATCTCTTGCTATAATTCCCCATGATCGCTATAGTGAAAAAGCAAGTTGCTTTATGGTACTTAAGTGGAGGCCGGTCACTAAAAAAACAAGCCAAAATCTAACGACGAAAGCAAATCCGAATAAAGGTTGAATTGGAGAGCCGTATGATGGGCGACTATCTCGTACGGTTCGGAGAGGGCTCGAATACCAAAGCATTCACTATGTTTCTGGGAAAGTTCCACTCTATTTAATTGCATGAAGGGATAAGCACAAAAACAAGTGCTTCGTCTCTATTTTTCAGATACGGAGTATATGGGAGAGGCAGGATTCGAACCTACGTAGAAAACCTTCAGCAGATTTACAGTCTGTCGCTTTTAACCACTCGGCCACTCTCCCCCAAAATAAATAAGAAATTATTTATTTATTTGTAAATTGGTCAATCCACGCGTGTATGTATGGTATGTAACCTTTAATGGTTCTACACTAATCGATAGATGCATGTACCGTTGGTATATATTATTGATTCATTCATTATGCCCTTTCTCTGAGCATCCTACAGGATTTGAACCTGTGACCTTCAACTTAGAAGGTTGTTGCTCTATCCAACTGAGCTAAGAATGCAGTATACTACTGACCTTCATTCATTCGTGAACCCCAGAGAAAAAAGAAAGACCTGCGGCCTTCTTTTTTCTCTCCCGCTGTCTTCGTATAACGAATGAAGAGCGCGCGGCGTAGAAATGGCGCCGGCTCTCTACCGGGTAAGGATCATACATGGGGCGAAAAGAAAAATATTAAAAATATTTCGCTTGACAATTCGAACAACGGAGAGAGAAACGTGGAAAAAAGACAAAAAAAATATATATTTTTTTGCTCGCGCCTGCGGCCCTCAATCCATTTTTCGTTCCATCCTTTATTCCTTCACTCGGAACGAGTGAACTCCTTGAAAAAAACAAGAAAGGCCTTTCTTGTTTTTTTCAAGCTGAAATAAAATATACATATTTTTTTTTGCCACAAGCTCTTGAAAGCTTTAGCCATAGATTCCCCGTGGCTGTCCGCGCTCCATGCCACGGCCCTTGCTCGATCTAATCCAAATGCTCGGCTGTGTGTGAGATGGTTCTAGTACATAGTAATTGCATTATGATGAATGAGTACCCTCAAATAAATGATAGGTCATAAATGCCCTAACCACTAATAAAATGAAGATAGAATATTGGTGGGGCCTTACGATTGATTCACATTTTGCCGGACGCAGCAAAAGCCAACCCAACGTTTTTTTCGTTCTTATTAGGTTTAACACACGACGAAATATCACGAATTTTTTATTCAAAACTATTCTGAAAGAAGTTAGAATTCGTTTTTTTTGGATATTTATCTGCTTCAGTCTAACATGGTTTACGTGTTATTGGTTCTCAGAAGATTTGTTTTTTTCGTCAGCGAAACCCTTTCTTATTCTTTCTCATTCAGGTTCTATTTGTACACAATCAACGGAGGCCTTGAGCACGTATGTTACTATCTCTTTAATATCGTGCTTTTACTTTCTATCTCCTTTTCTAGGTTATCAAATTTGGTGTTTTTTGATCCCCAGTTGCTATGAAGAACAGAGAAAAAAATACAACAAATTTTTTTACTTAAGTGGTTTTTGCTTCTTTCCGTTCTTTTTCGTCACTTTCGTTGGGGTAGTTCCCAATGTTTGGCACTTTCTATATGAATTGAATAAAACATCAACTGATCTGCTCATAATAAAGTTACAACCTAAGATTTTTGACCATATTGTATTCACTGTTCGTATTTTGTTCATTTCATCAATATGCTCTCAAGTACAGGTACTTGTGATTTGTCTGCTAGAATCAAAAGGTATTTTTGTGAAAAGCTGCATAAAAAATCGTCGTTTTTTTATGGTCCTTTCGCTTCTCACAGCAGCTCTTTTAACACCTCCAGATATCTGGTGTCAAATTGTCGCTCGTTTACTTATTTATCGTATAATAGAGTTGACCATTTTTTACGCATTGATTATACAAGTTCGTAATAAGCAACTAGTCCTTTGACCGAGACTGGGCCATGGCCAGGAACCAAGGCCCAGGTTCGATCTTTGGCCCAATTTTGCTTGCTGCTATGCACCAAGCTTTAACCATCTATCTATCCCCCCTCCCCCTTTGTCCGGCTAGCTCTTTTCTCTTCCCGAGTGATGCAGGGCGCAGCAGGCGCGGAAGCCCAACAGCTTCTGTTCGCGCTTCGCTGCCCTCCTTCTACCCGGCGATGCTTTATGGTTGATCCATATCCGGCCGAGCAGAGCGAGGCGACCATGCCGACGCCATCAAGCAACAAATAAGCGCTTCGCCAAAATAGCAGGCTCGCCGGAGCTGCTCCGCGACGCCCACTATGCCTACGTTCCCGCCAATCGGATATATGATATGACCAGGCTGGCTTATAGCTGAAAGCTAGCCAGGGCACAGCAAACAAAAGTATTTTTCACTTCGCGCTACAAAGCAGGCTCAACGAATCCCCCCGCTTATTTTTCTTCGTCTAGCCTCGGAGACGCAGAGAGATAATACAAGGCCGAGGGAGAAGCCCGTAGAGCATAAAACGAATGCTCTGTCTGCCCGGGCATACGAGCTTTACCTTCTTTTTCTGGAGCAACCGTAGTATTGTCTTTATGTTCATGGCAAGGAGCCAAACGTGTTTCAAAAAAATAAAAAGATTTCCCAGAATATATATATATATTTTTCTCAACCTCTACGAGGGGTTAACTCTGTTATCGCTTTCCTAATAAATAATTTACGTACGTTCCTGCTTCAATTCAATCAAGAAGGTCTAGATCTATGCTATAAGGAAATTGTATTTGTTGAGGTTCATATAATACCACGGCTTTTAGTGTTTTATAATTTACCTCCAAATGAGTAGGTTTCATTCTCCATATTCGCTTACTTTGAAGATTTTGTCTCATTTTTGATCTAATGAAATATAGAAAATTTTCTTGAATAGATATAAGATCACCGTTAGATACTCGAAAACCAGGAATATTGACCATTTTATAATTGACACAAATTTTTTTATGACTTATTAGCTGCCTTGCTTGAAAAATAGTTGAACAGAAATTAAGACGAACCAGAAGAACGTCCAATCTTTGTTCTATATCGAATAACAAACTGTTTTTTTTATCTAGATAAGTCTGCGTTTTAGACCTTCGCATCTTTTTAATGGGTAATTTTCCATAAAAAAGAGACAACTTTTGTATAGTTTGTAATTGTTTGGAAAAGTCAGATTGTTTTTTATTTGTTTTTTTTCGAAGCTTCAAAATAATGGCTTTTTGTTTTTGAGTAAGTTTTTTGGTCTGCCAAACATTTTCTGAAATTTGACGACAAGTTTTAAATCTTGATGCAGGCATATGAAGTTGAATTGGTTTTTTTAGCCATTGCGGATAACGGGAATCGAACCCATATCTACTGCTTGGAAGGCAGATAATTTACCTTTAATCCATATCCGCCCAAAATTCTTTTTCATCTCTTCCCGCTTCCCTCCTCGAACTTTCATTTACATAGTAAATTAATATTAGGTCGATTATTGCTTACTTTAAGCCGATAAAGATAAGGATGGATGTCTGAGCGGTTGAAAGAGTCGGTCTTGAAAACCGAAGTATTGAGAATACCGGGGGTTCGAATCCCTCTCCATCCGTCTCCATCCGTGAATAGGGTAATTAGTTAACCGTTTTTGAAACAAAATTTTTCTTTTGTTCGCCGAAGCATGTAACCTTTACAGATCTTAACCCTGTGCAATCATTTTGCAGGATCTAAACAGTGTGGGCAAAAACAAGATATTTGCTTTATAAAAAAAAATATATAATCATTATTTATGATGATTCATTCACCAATAAGTCATGGTCTTTAGCTCTTGGCTCTGTGCCTGGTAGCCGGGAAATGAGGTCTGAAAGAAGAGCTTGAGGAGAGCTTTACCCAGCGGGAGCGGGACAACGCATTAGTCGTCGCCTCGTGGCCTGGCCCAGCTCAAAGCGCAACGCTGAGCCATGCAGCAAAACGCGCCAGCTTCGTTGAAAGCAAGCTTGGCTGACAGCATGCAGTCTGTGCCAGGTCGCAGGCGGCCACTGGCAACATCCAAATGGCTTGTTTGTTCAAAACACTGTTGGTTAGTTTAATTGGTAGGGTTGGCAACGAACGAGTAAAGAAAGAAAACACCTTCTTTGTTGTTTAGTTGCTCCGTTGTTTCCGAAAGAAGAAGATCAGAAGTAAATCCATTTAAGCGAAGTCGACCATGGCCCCTGCAATATTAAGTCGATATGAGGCATTGAAACATAAAATCCAACATATAGTTCAGGCCAATTCCACGGTGCGCTGGACCGAAATATATGGACGTCATAATCTGTATAGTATTGGGTAAATCAAAAATTTGCGTGTTTTTGTGAAAGAACAAAATATCATCACGCGCCCAACCACAATACAACAAGGACAACAATAAGGAATAACATAATAAAATCGCCAGTATGCCGATCGAATGACCTACGAGAGAAACTACCGGCACTGGTAGTTCACTGCACAAAAGCAAGGACCCAAATACAATGCTTCGCCCTATTTCGAATAAAAATACGCGGGCGGAGAGATACGATGCTTAGTACCTTTCGGGCACCCGCAGACGCAAAAAAAAATATGACTTATAGACTAATAAGCAAATCTACTCTAGTTTATTTCTACAGTGATGAACCATGAGAAATAACGTTATCTACAGGTACGATTGAAGAACTACGAAACACAACATAACCTACAGGGCCTTTGGTCCAACCAAATATGGTGTGACTCCGATTATAGTTCGACGAGAGGCCTTTTGTTTGATCCATACATGTGACTGTGATCATCGATCAGCGAAAAACAATCTGGCAATCCATGGCCGTTGAGCCATCATCTGAAATAGTATTGAGGCCGTGAAGAGGTTCTGATAACTGGAGAGAGAATAGAAAAAAATTTCCGCAAATTGAACCAAGTTTTGGCGGATATGATGGAATTGGTAGACATGCCAGGTTTAGGCTCTGGTGACCATAATGTTTGTGGGGGTTCGAGTCCCTCTATCCGTACAGGTCGGAACTTGAAGTTCTGCGATCACTAGGCCACAGGTTCCCCCACGGCGGCCTTCTCTTTTTCCGGCCCCTATTCGTTCGGCAAATATGGCCTACTATATAATTACTGTTTCTCAGCCAATACTGCTTCTCGAGATATTATGGATGCCAGCAGCAGCTATCGTAGATTGTTGCGGCATAGTCAACTAATGCAAGTTGAGTCACTTCGTGACCGCCGATCTACGCGGAGGTCGACCGAATCTAGATGAAGAATAAAGGTGCCCAACCCACGGCACGCGAAAGCACAAAGTATGACGATATTCTGAAGCGATGACGATAGAATAACATAATGATTCCACAATTTTTACTAGGTAATATGAGCTCAAAGCTAACCCTAAACTCTGCCTCTATCGCAAGACATAACGCTATAATGATAATTTCTAGAAACTTACCTTTCCTTAAATTATGATTATTACCAGCGAAAATGACAAGGCTCCAGGAACAAGTATTTCTTTAGCATTATTATTCCTCATTTAATTCAAATATATCATTCTGATATATTTGATATTAATATGACATACGTTTTCTAAGCATAACCTACTTGTGCGGGAGGGACCGCAGTGATCGCACCATCCTCTAATCACCGCGGTTATTCCTCTGTATTTAACGCCTGAGAAACAAGCTTAGTAATTCGAGTGGTTAGGTCGTAAGACCCATATCAAGAGTGAGTGTAACCAGATTGCTTGATCTATAAATATAAATCCCTATGATGTTTTGAATCTTTCTATCAAAGATTTACGGGCGGGCGCGGCCTTCACCCAGATTCATAGACAGCTTTATAACAAAATTTGACAAAAGTATAACTACTATTAGGGAATTTAGTATTATACCATAAACTTGTAAATCAATGGGTCTTTCACCTCGCATAGTATCTGTACCCTCGCTTCGCGGATCGAACACGAGTTGTGATCAAACTGTTTTTAGGAATTTTAAGAGAAGGCATGCTGCTTGATTGGCGAAGAAATAATATACGTTTATTCATAAAAAGTGTGCTCGATTCATAAATCGGATTATAAGCTAGTATGTGCTCTATTTACTATGTATGCAGAAGAGAACGACTCAGGCTTAAAGTTGTATTGTAGGTCCTTCATTCACGATATAATAGATGAATTATTCGGTTATTAAATAATATTGTATATTGTAGGAGAACATAACTAAATTACCCGCCCCTACGTCGTTTTATTATGAGCCATTGGCGCAGTGGGAAGTGATTTCGTTTTTGTTTTAGATGCGTAGCACTTTGTAAGCTTTACGAACAAAGGCCGTAGGGCGCAGCTTTGGAGTATAGCCAAGTGGAAAGGCTTCGGTTTTTGATACCGACAGGCAAAGGTTCGAATCCTTTTACTCCAGATTTATGTAATTCTCAATTTCATACATATTAAAAAAAATATATATATCTTTTTTTTTTTCGATTCCAATCCAATCTATAGAAGGCCAGCTGACGTAGAAAACTACGCAAGCCTCCTAATGAAGCCAGAATAAAACCTATCCAAATACGGAAAATAAAAGGTAGTTTCATTATGGTAATATACCAGCCTGTTTCAAAACTTCCAGTTCCAATCAAAGCATATAGATCCGTAAAAAGATTGCTATGTATAGCCACTTTGGTAGTGCTTGTTTCTTGATTGGAAAAAGAGAATCTTTTTTCTGGGAACACAGTCAACCAAAGTGGAAAACTATTATGTTCGCGATTTCTCCATGATCTGTCACCATGGAAAAAATGAAAAAAAAAATATATATATTTTTTTTCAACTTCTTCATTCTGGTACGAGGGCGCAGCAATTGGCAACGAGTCGATTATGGCACGAAGTGATCCATCATGTTCAAAACTGAATGGATTTTTTAAGGACGGTTTATAAATGATTAAATTACCACAAATGGAATGAAAAGTGGGTCCATGTAATTGATCAATACCTCGCAAACAACAACGTTCCTTCCCTATATGTAGCTCGGAACCCAAAGGCAATAATTGAGTAAACTGTCTTTTTCCTGTGTTGGTCGACCTAAGCCGCAGCATCACTGCAGGGGCTTGGCTTCCGAACCGTACGTGAGCCTCCGGCCTCATACGGCTCTTCTCGGGGAGAACCTGAAAACCGGATAATAAAGCGGAGATTTACATGGCCATGGCGTCCGCCCAAAAAATATCTCCTTTCTGTTCATTTTGCTCAAACGAACCCTTCACCATTCGTTATGCTGCGCCCTGAGTCCCCGCGTCAGCCTTTCCTCCGAGATTGACTCCACTAGCGCGAGCAAAGTGAGCGTTTGTCCCGAAGGTTTTGTCTTTTCGGGAGAATCCTGTTCCCACTAGCTTACGGCCGGGCTGGCCTGCCAGTTTTACTGGAACTGGAACTTAGTGGGAATTATCCCGTTCCCTGGTTAGATTGTTGGATGTGAGATTTACTCCACGAGGAGCAGTACGAACGTAGATGATATCATCACCACGACCTCTCTTTCCGTATCGCTAGGAATGCTTAACGCCACTTCGCCAACTAGCGTTACCCGCGGCCTTTCTTGCCATCGGCAAGTCTCTCATCAGTGTGGTCAGTACTGGGTGTTTTTGAGCAGCGAAGCTTATACCCATTCACATAGTTCATCCCAAGTCCTTGAACCTTTTGCACTAATTTGGGAAGAAGCCGTCTTCTTATCAAGGTTCAAGAGTCAACTGAGCATCTCAGCGGCGGGATTTAGAACCCGAATTCAACCAGAGTTCACGCCTACATGGCGTGGGCTTGAAGACGATGATGGTCGCACATAAGCCGCCGGGTCGCACGACAGAATAACACCCATAATAAAGATGCAAACTCCTCCATGTGAAATTTTCATAGTCATGGGAACTTTTCGAAAGTCATGACCAACATCCATCAGTCTTTTTGGTAAGGCGCGAACAATAAAAAATCTATTCCAATCAAAGCGCTTGGCGTTTTCCTTACACCCATTGGGTGTAATCAAGAAAACGCCAAGCGCTTTATTTTCAGGGACGGAAGAATAAGCTTGCGAAAGAGCGAGCAGAGAATAAAAAGCCAAAATTTTGGCTTTTTCGTTGAGGCCGAAAGTTTTTGAAAATTGCAGCAAATAAATCAAAAATATTTTTGATTTATTTGAGAAAAATAAAAAATAAAAATTTTCTCTCTTTTCATTTTTTTGTTTCTCTTCTTCGTTAGACCAATAAAGCGCTTGGCGCTTTCTTATCTGTGCCCACTTACGCGCTTTTATTTCCTCCATCCTAAGCCTACGCCCTTCGTTCGCCAACGTATCGCGCCTATATTTGGATGATAAGAAGAATGTACAAAATAATAAAAAACGAAGCACACCACAGAAAGATTCTAAATATGACAAGTCTCCCATAAATTTAAGAATAAGAAAATTGGAAATGAAAATAAAAAATAAAAAAAATGCATTTTTAGCTCTAGTTTTTGGGGAGCTTTTTTCAATTATGTTGGATAATAGCACGGGTCTTGCCCTTACCAAAACTATCCTTTCCGTTTCGTCCATAGAGCGTATGAATCCCCTGGAATGTACATGAACTAAAACCAATGATAAAGAGGTAAAAATAGGTATTATAGTACCATGAAAAAAAGGAGCACCTGTGGGAACATCTCTACTTACCAGCCATTGAAATAGTATGGGTGCTGCCGTACCACGAAGCACAACCATAAAGATAAGAAAAAGAAAAAAGTTCTGTAGTTGGACCATCTGCTCTATTTGTTTCTAGGATTTTGCTTCTCCGAATACGAGAATACGAGATAAAAAACTCAAAATTTAAGCAAAAAAATATTTTTATGAGTACTTTTCTTTAATTTTTGGGCTTTATTTTCTCTTCCTCAGCCTTCCGCGAACACTTTGCGCCCCTCCGGTACCCCCATAGCCATAGCTCCTGGAAGGCGTGGGCCTTCGCATAGCGAAAGCCAAAGGTTTCAAACAGGGGGCCGTGTGGAATCGAAATTAAGCTAGCTTTTTATCTCTCTGGCCCGAGGGTAGCTTTCTTTATTTATGCATTTCACTTGCTTTGTATACAATGACTTTGTCATGGCCTGCCTGCGGCCCTCCATCAGCTTTGGTAAACGAGTGAATTTACGCGAGTGCACGAATAGAATGCTTCGCCGTGAATACCATAAGATCTGGTTTACAGTTTTTGGGGCCGTCAGGCCTTGGTTAGATGATAAATCAGATAATGCACCGACCAGCCTGGTACTTGATTGCTGCCCCATTTGAAAAAAAGACATCGAAGATATGCTAGTAATTAGGAGGAAAAAGAACCATAAAAAGATTCCTCGTGTAGAATCTGTAGCGAAACTATGAACGGAAGCTAGCAATCCAGAACGTACGAAAAAAGTTCCTAAAACACGACATAAAAAAGTAACCATATTAAGAAACAAGGTCCAATAATTCGATTTAGGTAAAATTACTGAATGAATACAAGCTGTAGCCAATACCCGAGGCATAAAAGAAGCATTTTCTACAGGATCCCGAAACCACCAACCACCCCAACCTAATTCATGATAAGCCCACCAACTTCCTAGCAATATGCCTACGGTCAAAAAGAACCAACATGTCAAGATCCAAATTTGAATTTGTTTCCACCCATGGTATTCTGGGCCAGAAACCACTTTATTCGCGCCGCGGGTCCAACCAAAATGCAAAGACGCAGTATTTGCTTTACGGACAACGCGCTTCGTTCGCTCGCTCCTCGTGAGATTCAGCCGCTCTTTCGGCCGAAGCGAAGAAGACGCCACCAAATGCCGAAGCATGAGCAGGCTCCTATTGCGTAGCGGGACGAGAGCAAAACTGGGATGGAGAGAACAGGTATTTTCGAATATATTTTCGATAATTGTCCTTGCATTATCCTGGGTAATCAGCTTGTTTGTTATGCGGGCTTCGATCGAGAAAGCGTCAAGCATTTTATTATCTTCGGCCTTGCTGCTGCGCCCTCGCATTGGCAAATAGAGTGCAGAGATACCGTTCATTATTTTGGATGGACATGAGCAAAAGCCAACAGCACTGGCAACATATCCTGCATAAATGCAGGGAGGATGTATAGCTAATATAGGATCTTGTAAAACAGGATTTAATTCTGCAAGTGATTTAGTACAAACAAATGAAATTCGAACAAAAGGATTGGAACTTGCTGATAAAAAAATCGAAAAAAATAAAGCAATGCCCATATAAATTCGCCGTTCATCAATAAACGAAACTTTATCTTTTGCATTTCGTGCCAAAAATAAAAAATCTAAATTGTTCCATAAAACGTAGAGCCACCTTTGAAGCCTTACGGGCCTTTTATTTTCTCTCGCATTCGCACCATTCTCTAACCTTTTATCTGAGGGCTCTTGAAGGAGACCTGAGGGCGCTGCTTCGGGTTGGCTCCTGAGGGAGCTTTTACGATTTATGGTACCAAACAGGTTCTGCAACAAATGACGTCTGAATCGTTTATTCTCTCTCTTCATGGGGAAAGCGGAGCAAAAAGCCACCAGCGGTCTGCGAAAAAAAAATATATTTTTGCTGCACCCTCGTTTTGAAACATTGCAGGGTCGGGCCCGATGACCAAAAAAGAATCCATAAAAACTTGAGATCCAACACCATAATAACAAACTGCCCTCGTGATTAGACCATGTTCCTGATATTTTATAAAATAAAGGCGCATTAGCATTTGAGTTAGTAAATACATTGTAATTAGAAAAGTCGGAAGAAATATAGCAAAACAAAATACCAAGGAGAGAGATGGTGAAAAAGAAGAAATAAAGTGAAACAGCCGCAGGTCTTTCGTTGTAAGTCAATGCAACGAAAATACTCAGTACTAAAAAATAATGGCCCAATTCATTATACATTTCGGTAAATTTTGCTTATAATTGGCAAAAAAAATATATTTTTTTGCGTTTTCTAACGCGGAGCCTTGCCTTGCTTCCTATAAAGCCTCGAGGAACCCACTTGAACCCAATAAAGGTTGGCTTTCCTTAGGTGCTTTTGCTTGATCTATTATTTGTATAAAAAAAAACCTGTTTTCTTTTTCTATTGTTGCTCCGCAAATTTATTTGATTCTTTACGGAAAAACTGGAGAAGGATAAAATCATTTGACGTGTTTCCAAGATAAAAAAAATCCCGCTTAAACAAAAGAAGCTAGTAAGGATTAACAAGATTGGAATGAGCATAGAAATATGTATTGAAGTACCAAATTGGCTAATGCTTGAAGGTTGATGCAATGTATTCCACCAGTTTACAGAAAATTTAATTATTGGTATATTGATTAACCCTATACGGATGAAAATAGAAGCAACGTCCGCAGAAAACTGTTGAAAACGCGGTGCACCTAGATAGATAAAGAACAAGATTAATACAGAAGTTAAACGAGCATCCCACACCCAGAAGGTACCCCACATAGGTTTCCCCCAAAAACCTCCGGTTAATAGGGTAAACAATGTGAACGAAACACCTATTTTGGCACCGCTCTTGGAAAGTAACTGAAGAAGCGGATGTTTTGTTAATAAGAATAACACACTGCTGATAGCCATTGCGATATAAATAAGTAAACTCATCCGAGCGGCAGGAACATGCACATAGATAATGCGATAATTTTCACCTTGTTGAAAATCGGATGGTGCTACCCAAATACTTAAATAAATAGCCATCGCTGTTAAGAACCGACGAAATCCAATGAGAATTTGTGCGTAGCGAAAAGAACATAACATGAGAAAATAAGGTCGTAGTATTTCGAAATACATAGGGATTTTCTAACGTTTTATTGTAAAATAATAATCCATCAATGGCGCAGCTAGAGAAATAATGTGGATAATTTCGTGCTAACGATTGAAACTCGGTAGCCTTTTTCCCACTTGATTTGCTCTTCGCTTTGTGGAAGCCTGCCGGAAAGAGCCAGCCCAGCAAGGAAAGAAGAAAACAAGTTTTCTTCGCTGGGCTTTGAAGCGCTTTACTGATGGGCCCCCCTGAGACATTTATAATGCAGAAAAAAATACACTTTGCGCTATGCTAAGACGGCTCACTCCCGCCCGGGCCACCTAGAAATAGTTTCCTTACTCGAACTTCATGTGCTGCGCCCTTTGCCGGAATTGGACAGTGTACAAGAGTATAATATGAGAAAGAAATGCGTAAGGGCGCAGCATGTATATATTCTTTTCTTTGTTTACTCCACAACATTTACGATGAGTGAGCCGATAAGAACTGGTATACCCTTTCTTTTTAGTTGACGCAAAGGCATTCTATTGGCTTATCAATTTTTGTAAAGTAATTGGAACCAAAATGGGATAAAGAAATAGAAACGAAAGTAGATATCCCATTAATAGAAGAACATGAAACCATTCTGTTTCGATAGAGGTGCGGAAAATGATTGAGGGTAATAGAGTGGGTAAGGTGGTAAGATTTTGCAAGCTGTTCCAACTATGAGATATTATTCCAAGAGCCGAACAAGAATGAATACCACGCATAAGAGTAAATACCAGGCTTCCTATAATAAGGGTGAACCAATTCATTTTGAGTTGATCAAAGTGGTATAGAAGTTGTACTACTGGAAAAGTACAGAAAACACCACTTATTTGAAGAACCCAATGACCTACCAATTTAGAAAGTAATATTTTTTGCAAACAATAGCCGCTTGCACAATACAATTCGAGTGTACCATCTTCAAAATCATTCTGAAGAAAACGTTCGGGAAGAAAGGAGAACAATGAACGAATCCAAATTAGACCTAAATGAAAATGACCTAAAAAGTCTTTAGAAAAGCCTATCATTAAGGGCATGACTACAATATATGACGGAAATAGAGAAAAGGTCGTGATTAGTGTAGATAAATCGAGTAGAATCTGTTGATAAAACAGTTTCAGAAAGAGTTTCAAGGTTCTTTTTCTTAATTTTTCGATCTGCAACAAAAAATATATATATATATATTTTTTTTAAGCTACGGCCTGCGGCCTCCACTTGAGGCCGCAGGCGAGAGCGGCCAAGCACTTTGTGAAAGAATTACTGTTTTCGTGATCAAATTACAAAATAGATATACAAACTGTATAGAATCATCATTCACTGGAATGGGGTAAGTTATTAATTTTTGTAATCTGTTTGGAATATTAGAATCAACCAAAGATACGATAGGTATTTGTAATTGATTAGCTTCAAGTATAGCCATAGAATTTTTATTTGCATTCATTATTACTAAACAATCCGGAATATCGTGTGTCATGATTCCTTCAAAACATTTTTGCATCTTTCTGAAATGTGGAAAAAAATCGAAGGGCGACGATGTAGAGGCATCTTTAAATTTGGAATGCGCAGAGAAATTCTGAAAGTGTTTTTGTACATTTTTCATATGTTTCCGATTGGTCAAAAACCCTCCAATCCATTTATGATTGATATAGCTTTGATTGGTTTTCTTCGCCATTTGTTGAATTATTTTATTATATCCTGGATCGGTATTTACCAATAAGAAATGGCCTTTTGCACGAATGATAGATTCAATCAAATTACAAGCCCTTCGTAAACAAATAAGTGTTTTTTCTAAATTAATAATAGCCATTTCATTTCTAAATCCGTATAAATATCCTTGAAAATCGGAAGTAGGTATTCGATGGCCCAGATATGCATTTGTACTTAGTAATTTTTGAATAACCAACAAACTAGAATTGTACATAGTTCCTTTTTTATTTCCGTTTAGATAGCTCAGGTGGTTAGAGCAAAGGACTGAAAATCCTTGTGTCAGTGGTTCAAATCCACTTCTAAACACAATAGAGTGAAGTTTTAGATTAAATCATCTTTAAGGAGCTCAGATCTCGAGGGCGCAGCAGTGGCCTGAGGTCGATCTCGCAGTGGCTTCGGACAAAGGCATGCTTCGTTCTGGGGGCTGCTTCACAAAAATATATATATATTTTTTACTTATCTTGCTGCTGCGCCCTCGATAAAAAGCAACCTCGAACTCTGAAACAAAGCCTTGCCTTGATTCGAAAAAAATATACCTTTTTTTTTGGCCGCAGGCGCTTAGTCGATTGTTGCTCGCACCGTCTGCGTTGCAGATGGCGGGTAAGTACAGAGGTTGATCAAGGTTTTTGACCTTGGACAATAGATAAATGAATAGGTGCAGCACTTCTACGGGAACAGTATAATTGTAAAATAGGCCAAGGACGGATTTGAACCATCTTTATAGGATTTGCAATCCAATACATTACCTTTATGTTACTTGGCCATTTTTTAGACTTTTGATGCGAAAGAAGATGAATGAAAGGCCACAGTCTTCGCAGCCCCTCAGGGCTTACTGGTCAAGAGCCGCGTGTCTATTCACGCGGCGACGGTATTGAACTCTTTTTTGGCGAGATAGGCCAACAACTGGTGACAAAAAATTGATGATATCAACATAGAAAAAATCTATACTTTTTTTTTCGTGGCTCTGGGCAGAAAGCCGTATGACTATCACGTACGGTTCTGTGAGGGGGCACAACCCATATTTTGCAGCCCAGATCTCGCCCCACTCTCTAGCAATTACTATGTAATTGCATTCCTCATGGAACTGATTATGAGGGCGCAGCGTGGTCTGAAAGCCTCTATAAGCAAATGAATCAGGTTAGAAAGTAAGTACTAAAAAAAAGAAAAAAGCAAAATGAGCTTTACTCAACTATTTCCCCAATATAATTCTAGTTTGAATCCATTACGCGGAAGCGCTATACAATGTTCAGTGAAAAAATTACGACAGAACATGGTATTGGTGGATACAGGGCTGAAAACTCCAATAATTTGTTTCCAACATGAGCTGAAAAGAGTGCCAATCACCAAGCAAACGAGGTTCATTTTGGGAATTGAAGATGTGGAAGTGTTTGGTGAACCAAAAATGCTTTTGCCAAAACCGTTAGAAAGGAAATGTAAAAGCAAACTAGTTTGGACTGAACTAACCAAAATTTGGCGAAGTGACCGGAATTTGATCAAAGGGTTTATTTTGAATTCAGTCAAAGGAGGTTATGCCGTAGCAATCGCAGGTCATATAGCTTTTCTTCCAAAGAGTCTTCGCAGAAATAGAAAAGTATTTCATAGTCAATGGAGAATTTTCTCCATTTTGAACATGAACTCAAAAATCGGCAATATCGTGGTGAAAGAGATTGGTGATGGCAAACTAGATTATTCTTCGCTAGCAAAACCACATCAAGAACAAATAAAGCGTTTAGGCACAAAGCGGAAACACTTGCAAAACACGAAAAAAAACACATTTTTTCATAAATATGAAAGAATTGAAAAGAAAAAAAATAGAAATTCCAGCTCTATTCCCATGGTTCCTACGACCCAAAAGACCAAACAAAGCTTGAAGCGCTTAGGCCCAGAGCCTCAGGCCCGCGCTGAAAAAACGCACGAAAATACGAAAGGACCCACCACAAACAACATATTTAGACTCAGAAACCAAGGCCAGGCAAGGAATTAAATTTTGTTGGTGTGTTAACGTAGAGCAACTAAAAAACTGGGTTTGAAGAAAGAATGTCACGGAAATGACCAATTAGTGCGACTACAAGCGATTTATCATCGCCCTACGCCTGCGGTAATGCGGGGGATATGCCCACGTGGAGACTCAATACCTCGATGATGGAATGGAGAGTGGTGGAAATATGAGTAGCTTTTAGTTAACCTATCTATAAGCTTAAAAAATATTTTTTTTTCGTCTAGACTCCGAGACAATCGTGGTGTTCGCTCTGCGTCATGTAGAATGCTAATAACAAAATATATATATATATATTTTCGTCATGACTCTAGTTTTTTTACGAACTTTTCTGTCTTCAATTTCCCGTGAAAATCTGCGGCCTGTTTGGCAGGTTTTGCTTAAAGAGCTTTAGCATTAAGGGCTCAAAGAAGAAAACAAGTTTTCTTCTCTCGTGATTCAATAAGTACTTGAATCGGCAAAGAAAAAGTAAAAAAAAATGCCTCAACTAGATCAATTTACGTATTTGACGCAATTTGTTCGGTTATGTGTGTTTTATATGACCTTTTATGTATTATTATATAATGATGGATTACCCAAAATAAGTCGCATTCTCAAATTACGAAAACAGTTGATTTCACATCAAAATGTAGGCACGGAGCTGAGCGATTACAGTGTTGAACAGGATGTTGTTTTCAAAGAATGCTTTGATACCAGTATATCCTATTTGTACTCAGGCGTATCTGGAGCATCCAAGTGGTGTAATGAGATGGTAAAAGGCTTAAATGCTAATCAATTAGAACGAATGAATAAATCGTATGTATGTTCCTTGGGAGAGATTAGTGTCTCACAAGTGATCAAAAAGAACGCACTCTCAATTATGAGTCCTTCTACTTATCATATCACTTCTTTAGCTTCACATCAGACCACCGCTCTTAACAAAATCTATGTTTTACGCGGACAAAGGAACACCCTAGTAAATATCAGGAACGGACCAAGAAAAGAGAAAAATACGAATGCGTGAATTGGTTATATTTGCTATTTTAATTTTCAGTGTTTTAAGTTCAAAACAAATCTTAATTTATAATGAAGAAATTATTGTAGCTTTAAGTTTTGTAGGTTTTGTTATATTTAGTCAAAAAACCTTTGGTGAAACTTTAAAAGCTACTTCTGATGCGCGAAGCGAAGCTCTTCTTTCAGAGTTACAGCAATTGATGAGTTCTCAAGAAGCTCTGTTGTCCGAGTTGAAGAAACAGCATGAATTACGTAGTATCAATTTGCGTTCAAGTACGCAAATGATTGGAGAATCTTGTATAAATGATATGCTTACGCGCTGTGCACCTAAGTGCAAACAGACAGTGCAAGCTGTGTTATGCCAACAAGTAGAGCATAAGTTAAAAACACTGTTAGCTATTCAAGAGCATTCTCGCAGCAGTTTACGAGAGAAGATAGTAACTTGTTTTCGCGAAACAGTTTGTGACGAATTTCGCTTTTCCAAATTGCAGGAACATCAGTCAAAACTAGTTCAACAAAGCATGGTATTATTGAAAGATGGGGTTCTGAAATGAACAATTTTGCACAAAGATGGCTGTTTTCTACGAACCACAAAGATATAGGGACTCTATATTGCATTTTCGGTGCCATTGCCGGAGTAATGGGTACATGCTTCTCGGTACTAATTCGTATGGAATTAGCACAGCCTGGCAATCAAATTCTTGGTGGAAATCATCAACTTTATAATGTGTTAATAACAGCTCACGCTTTTTCAATGATTTTTTTTATGGTTATGCCCGCGATGATAGGTGGATTTGGTAATTGGTTCGTTCCGATTCTTATAGGTGCACCTGATATGGCATTTCCGCGATTAAATAACATTAGTTTTTGGTTGTTACCACCGTCACTGTTACTTCTTCTAAGTTCTGCTTTGGTAGAAGTGGGCGCTGGTACCGGATGGACGGTTTATCCGCCCTTAAGTGGTATAACGAGTCATTCTGGAGGATCCGTTGATTTAGCCATTTTCAGTCTTCATTTATCGGGTGTTTCCTCTATTTTAGGTTCTATCAATTTCATCACTAGTGCGCCGTGTGAGGCTCGTTTTCGATTGGGAATAATACCCATATTCCTACATGTATGTCCGACTCGGAAATACGTGCAGCAGGCCAATGCGGCATTTTGGGCCAATAATCCATTATGTTTGCGAGCAGTTGGTCAATGGGGAGGCCAAAGGGGACTGCCCTCCTTGGTGGTATCCCCTAAGCAGGGTGGTCAGGGTCAGGTTAACCAACTTGATACGCATTCACTGCCCCAAAAAGGGCTACATATCCCAAGCAGGATACGTCGGTATATGTGTGGCAGAGTAACCCAGAACCCAATCTGGGCGAAAGCTTTGACTGATGTAGTGAACGGTCATGGTTGTCGGACAGCCACAAGTGATTCCAACATAGGAAGTGGCCTGAGCAATCAAGCAAGTGCGCAAGGACCTTAAACTACTGGAGGCTCTGACGAAGGTCGGGGAGAAAACACGGAAATCGAGCAACCACGGGAAGTAACCGCTTCACATCGTCTGACAAATGATGCGCGGGCTCAGAGGTCTCATAGTAGCGAGGGGAGGGAGACCAACCCAACCAGAACACAAAGGTGACTAGTCAGAAAACGATCCATAGTTCTTTCTCATCTGTTTCGGGCAAAAAAAGTTCCTCTCGCAGGCCTCTCCAGGGGAATCGGAAGAATGGTTAACAGAGCGACGCCGGTACATATGCTGAGGAGATGGTAAACAATTGTGAAAATAAGCAGGGACGTTATAATGGACTGATAAGAATTCTATCGGATCCTATATTTCTGGTTTACTGCTATGAAAGTATTCAAGGTAAGCCTGGGAACATTACTCGTAAAAACAGCTTCCTCGGCTTTGCAGAAAAAGGGTCAGATGGCCGCTGCGCCCTTATAGATTGCATGGGAACTGCTTTTTCGGACTCGCAGAACGTATACGCAAGGGCCGGATCGGAAATTAACCTGCGCCAAAGGCCCAAGCCCGGTGAGAATAATAACAGGCCCGCTTCTCCGAGAGAAAATATAGTGCAAAAAGCACTCCAAAGGTCCAAAGGAAGAGCCATATAGGAAAAAGAATTTATAGACAGCTCCCATGGATCATGTCACTCGGCACTGCTATCCATTTGAAAGGCAGTCACCATTCTTGGGTAATTCAAGAAGATCACATATCCAAGTGCTTCGACAGGATACCACACTGCGTCATCATGAAAAGGTTGGGGCCGTGGTGAAATGTCAACAGACACTAGAACTTGTTATGAAAACCCTGAAAGCAGATTATTTCGATCCAGAAAGTGGCCAAGTCATCCATTCGCATTTGGGTATTCCTCAAGAAAGCTTTTTGATCCCACTCTTATTTCTTTAGCCTCATTTTCGATGTCGGAAATAGGAACTACAAAATCATCAGCGTATCTTATGTAGCTTAATTGTCGGAAATTAGGATGATCCATCGCATCATATTTAGGATCTTTACTCATCTCTATCAGCATAGCTCCTGGATCTGCCAGATCATGAGAATAATCTCTTTTCGTACGGAAGAATTTGTAAGTGGAAATTCTGCGTCTCGTAACACCTTTCTCGAATATGTTCTCCATACTGAGCATGAATTGGTCCAGTTCATGAAAAACTATGTTACATAAGAGTGGAAAAAGCTTCCTTGAACAAGCGTGTGGTCTAGAGCTAAATGTGGATATCTTATAACACATTTAAGTAGCGAATGGTTCAAGTTCCTGGGAGCTGGATGTGAAATAAAAAAGCCCCTGGACTAGAAAGATCATTTTCTACGGCTAAATATTCCAAAATCAAACGGAGAGCTCACACCCGGTCTGCTCCAATCGAACATCTGTTGTTCGAACTAAAGGCGCGGGGATTCTTGAAAAGGAACCATATGAATATGATATACCCAACTGCGATGGGGGGGTTGGTAGGACTATCACATCCATCCTGGCGCATAAGATTATAGGACTGCTCGATTATTACTCTCTTGCGGGTAATAGAGCAAATCTGCAAAAAGTGATATGGTTCCTAGTTCACTCATGCGCCCTAAGCCCGGCTTCGAAATATAAGCTCCGAACTGGAGGAAAGGCGGAGCTAACCTTCAATGCCCGAGTAGCCTGACCATTCCAAATAACTATAAGGTTCTACATGATTACAAGGTGAACAGCCCAAAGGCCACTCCGGATTAGGTTATCCAGGTTCATTGGGCCAAAAAACTTTCCGGGTCTGAGTTAAGCCGGGTTTGCGCCATCTGCGGTGATAGGAATGTGGAAATACATCATGGAAGGGCTGTTTTAGACGTTCGAGCAAGAATCCGAATGAAAAAATAAGGTTACCCGCTTGCCCGGAGCATATAAACTAAAGCAGATCCATTATGTGAAGCTCACCACGAAGCGTATCATGCAGGGGAGCTTCAGAGAAAGGAAATGCAGAGAATATCATACTATAAGCCCTAGGCCTCAATTAAGTAACACATCCCTAGAGACACACCTGATACAAAAATCTCAGCAATTGAAGTTTTCTGAGTGAGAGCTGTATGACAAAAGATTGTCATGTATGGTTCGGAGGGCAGCATAGACTGACCCCTCTCTATTTTTAACATGCGTGGGCCAGGAATGACCATGCATAGATTACCTTTATTCGTGTGGTCCGTATTAGTGACAGCATTCCCACTTTTATTATCTCTTCCAGTATTGGCAGGTGTATTTGCGCCTGACGAGGCAGCGATGTCTTGGTCGAATTTGACTATATGCTGGGAACTCTGCAAAGACGATCAGCAGGGAACGAACCATGATGGTTCACCCTCAGAGACTATACGCCAAACATCTCTCTGGCCAAACCTACCTTTGCCATCCGAGCGAACAAAAGCTTGATGCCTATCTGGCCGGCTTGATTTAGAGTGATGGATGCATGATCATAGCTTTTGCAAATCCTTTGGCCTCGTGGTCAAAGACGCTACCCTCCCATTAAAATGAGTTTTCAAGCGAAATAGAACGGAAAAAAAAATTTTGATGCATGTATAAAAGGATCTTGCACGAATAAAATCTGACCGATGCAAGCCAAAGGGATATTGTGCGCGTCAAAGTGGGTATGATTGGGAAGAGATGAAGATATAGTCCAGACCGCACCACACCGGCATGAAATCGATTTTTATTGGGCTCAACCAACCAAACGTGTGTGAATAGATTGGCAATTACCATGTTATTAACTGATAGAAACTTTAATACAACCTTTTTCGATCCTGCAGGAGGAGGAGATCCAATTTTATACCAGCATCTGTTTTGGTTTTTCGGTCATGGGCGCAATTGCGCCGATAGAAAAGGTGGTACGCTGCCCTTACAGCGCCACCTAGGCGAGCACAGCTGTTCTGTGCCTCAAACAAACTATCTGCCTGGAATGCAGATAACTGGCAATGAGGTGGGATGTCTGGGAGTCGATGTCATGAAAAAGGTAGAGGATGGTGCCGGAAAAAGAAAAAAAGGCGTTTTTTCTTTTGCTTCAGTTTCAAACTCTTTTGGGTCAGACCCCGGTAATAGTAGGGATCTCTTGGGATTGGAGTGTGCCCTCCCTTCTTTTAAGGGTGAGATCTCACACGTTGCGTGCAAGAAGCCTTCGGCCCTTGCCCGGGCGGACCACTCGAAACCCAACATCTTTCGAAAAGACAGATATTCTATTGGTAGCGTTGCCCCTGTGGTGGAACTTTTTTCAAGAGCCGAAATTGGCATTTCCGTTCAACCGGACATCGTTGATATATCCAAGGCAATGATGCCATCACAGGGTGAGATGGGACGTAGGGCTAGCCACAATAACATGTGGGTAATGCCGAAACGTTTCACGTGGAAAGAGAGACGTGGCTTCTCTAATGGTTCAGGATCTCCAGACAGTCTCTTCGCTGAATGGAAGGAGATCCGTGGAAAATCGCGAATTGTCGCCAGAAAAGCCGCGGTCATCATGAACGAGGGTCGGTGGCCGATGTTGGGAAAGAAATTTCTGGCTATCCATCAATTAGTCGAGAACCAACAAAAGATCCTCTCTCTTTTAGCAGCCTCCCTGGGACTCGGAAACCCGCTTCTGAGAGACTGCATGCTCGAAATATGTACTCAACTAACCTCTCGAATAATTGCCGTAGATAATTTATATTATACTTCCGGAAGTCGAATTCCAGGAGTCGATGGCGAAATACTAGAAGCTTCTTCCCGAATCGGTCTAGTTCGTCGTATCTCCTGGATCAACCTAAAAAACTACAGGAGCTTACCCGTTCGCCATGTTTCCATTTTCGAACCAAAAGGTGGTGAAAGGCTGCTGGGAATACCCACAATATTTGACAGGACCGTTCAGCACTTATTCAAATTAGCTATTGAACCTGTAACGGAACCCTTTGCTGACAAGTATAGCTTCGGATATCGAAGGGGAAAATGTGCACACATGGCGGTAGGTGAAATTGCTTCCATACTAGACACAAGAAGGGAAAGGGCCCGTAAGGTTCGCAACGAGAAAAGGGAACAAGATAGTAAATATTTTGTTTCCAAATGGGTGATTGATGCTGATATAAAAGCCTTCTTCGGCCGAATATTCCATCGATGGATCTTAAATAATTTTCCCATGCCTAGTAGTACAGGGATTGTACTCGAGGAATGGCTTAAGAGTCCGATTGAATATCAAGGGGAACTTGAAGTCTCCGCGCTGGGGTTCCCTCGAGGCGATGTCATAAGCCCCTTAATTGCGAACTTTGCTTTGGATGGATTAGAAAATAGAGTGACTAGCGGACACCGGACCACTATGACAGACTCTGAAAGGACAGAATGGATGGAAAGGAAAGGCCATAGGTCTCTCTTCCACCAGACCCGAAAAACAAAATCAGTCCGCCTCATCAGGTATGTTGATGACTTTGTCATTATTACTAATAATGAGAAATTAGTGGAACGATTTTTTAAAAAAGCAAAAAGTTTCCTGGCGGAACGTGGCCTCCAATTGTCGTCAGAAAAAACCCGCATATTCCCGTGGAAGATTGGAGAGAGACTTAATTTTATCGGCTTTATATTCCACAAGATCGATAGGGATCGCTCTCATAGCCAAATAACTTCCCTATGGAAGGTAGGAAAGAGGTTCACTCGCGGAGGCCTCTACGTGTATCCCAATCCTGATAGGATAATGTCGCTGAAATGTAAAATAAAAAATGTCTTTTCTGAAAATATAGATCTCTCTCCTTACCAGGTGATCAAATTGATAAATCCAATTCTTCATGGTTGGGGCAACTACTTCGGGATTGGCAACTTCCTTCGTACCTTCAGTCTCCTAGATCGCTGGATCTGGCATAGAAGCTGGCGATATTTACATCGTAAATTCCCCAAAACTCCTCGCTCCATACTGGTTTCCCGATTCTATCAGGGGGTGTCCTCTCCCCGTGACAGACTCTGGGACTTCCATGCTACTTGGACCAAGCCCAGTGTAGATGCTGAACGACGTCGTGCTGACGTGGTATGGATAACACCCCTCGCGTCTATGGTAAAAGGAGTTCCTGCTCATATGTTCCGAGCATCTCGTGATCTGGGTAATCCTTTCGTAGATCCAACCCCCTTCGATCAATGGAACCTTCAAATTCAAAGCTATCGGGAAATTTTTGTAGTTGACGGGAAAGGTAATGAATTTAGCAGGCTATTCATCCGCCAGAAGGGTATGTGTCCCGTATGCAGCCAAGGCTTAGGTTATTTGACTAGCTCTAATTTGGAGATTCACAATCTGCGGCCTTTTTCTGAGAACCCGGAAGTGCATGGTAATGGTAATTTGTTGGACAAATCCCTTGTGCATTCCTGGTGTCTTGTTACAGAACATGCTCGAGAGTAGACTACATAGGTTATAGGCATATTCCGCGAAGAGCCCAGTGCTTTGAGAGGAGCTCGCTGGGTTCTGTGGGGGGCTTTGCTGGGAACGGCAAAATCTATCCCGATCCTGAGGTCTATATTCTAATTTCGCCAGGATTCGGTATCATTAGTCATATCGTCTCTACCTTCTCAAGAAAACCCATATTCGGTTATCTAGGCATGGTGTATGCCCTGATCAGTATTGGAGTTCTCGGATTTATTGTGTGGGCGCACCACATGTTTACTGTGGGCTTAGATGTTGATACACGTGCTTATTTCACTGCGGCCACCATGATTATTGCCGTGCCTACCGGAATAAAGATTTTTAGTTGGATTGCTACCATGTGGGGAGGTTCAATACAATACAAAACACCGATGTTATTTGCTGTAGGATCTATCTTTTTGTTCACTGTAGGGGGGTGCGACGTGCTAACCGGAATGGATGACGTTCACTTCGCCATAACCCCGATAAAAGATGGCGACAGACAGACGTATTCTCTCTCCAGTTGACGTGTAGGGGAGACCCCAGAAGCAAAGATGAGTAGGGTGAAAGAACCCCTCCTTTGGGGGCTTCCGAAAGGTGGAACCCTAAAAAGGCAACGGGAGGGACCAAAAGCAACGAGGTAATTTGCAGTAACGGGAGGCGAGCCCGGCGGACCCCCTACCGGGTCAACGCGTCAACTCTCTCGAGGACCTCGCGGTCAGATAGCCGCGGGGCGCAAGCAATTGCGAGGCCCAAGTATGCTTCACCCGCTATAAAGGACCTGAGGTTCCCAATCCTAACACCTAACCGGATGACGCCATTCCTGTCAAGCACGGGACAGCAGGTGACCCACCGGCCTTCGGCCCTGCTGAGGAGGCCCTCAACAAATGAGGTTCGAAAAAATATTTTTGCTATACCCTTGCTACGCGGGCTAGGCGCGCAGGCGTGTGGGGACTTCACTAGTCAGGCGAATAACCAACCTGGTAGCGAAAGAACTGCATTCCATTCTTAACAACAACAAAGGCAAACCTAACCACGTTAAGCTGCGCCCTGCAGGTTTCTATCCGAAAAAGACCCGATCAAGCTGGCATACAAACGTTTTCTCAAGTCCGTCCGGGGGCGAAGTACGCCGGCCCTTGACGGCAAAATATTAGACGTCATCGTAAAAAAATGAATAAAAGAGAGCATCAAACAACTTTGCTCAGAACGGTTCCAATTTCAACCAGGTAGGAGGCGCTTCATACCCAAGAAGCGGGGAGGCGAACGCCCGCCGCTTACCTACAGTGGCCCCTAGAGAAAAGATCGTTCTAGAAGCAATTGGGACAATATATATATAAGTGATTTACGAACCGGTGCCCTTAGCAAGGTTTCCGACCCTTGCATTCATTCGGCCCCACGGTCGATTGAAAGTGGACTGCAAAAACACGATTGGGCTCTGGAAGGGCATATACCAAAATACTACGACTTAATCGACCGATTCATTTGGAAGGCGCTAAGAGCAAAATACGGTAAGACTACAAAGGCTGGATCTTTTTTGCCCCAAAAAAACAACCTGTCCCCGTCACAACCTTGACTAGATGCTCCCACAACCTAATTCCAAGTATTAGAACTGGATCATGAGAGGAATATGCAACTACTATTCGTTCGTTGACAAGTTCTACCGACTAACAAATTACCTGAAACTCGTGATCAGAAACAGCTGTGTTCGCACTCTGACCAGAAAACTCCGGCGACGAAAAGCCTCGAAAACATACAAAAATTTTAGCGCAGAGTACGCGGCCAGATAGTACCAGTCAGAAAGCGCCAACTCATCTACGAAAAACTCTCAAAGGAACAGCGAACAATACTGAGGAACCGCCTGAAAAGAGCGAACGCCTTACAACTACAATGGGACGAATTAGGACAGGAAGAAAAAGGGCTTCTCCAGAAGTGCTATATCTCAATAATTTTACGTGAGCCCCACCACAGGGGAACGAACCTGTAATTCGGTCAGAGCTTACTTTCTGGTGTTCTGCAGTAATATAAGTATGAGCCAAAAAAAGGAGAGCACACAAGCATTGAGGAAACTCCCACCCGCACCCAACTTGTAGGACTTCGAAAAAAGCTTGGTCCCGCCTACAGACCACGCCTCTTTTCGAAATGCTAAGCAGCAGATCTATACTGGACGATAACAAATGCCTAGTCAACAACATTAAATACTAAAGAGGGGACTCGAAAAAGTAAAAGAAGAAAACCGAAAAGGCAGCGCAGCCTCGTTCGACACGTCGTCGGTACAGACTATGAAACCCGTGCCAAGTTGTGAGAGAATTAAACGCGCGTGCAAGCCGTATGATGGGAGAACTGTCATGTACGGTTACGAGAGAGGTGCACTAAGAGCGCGAAGGAAACCCAGAATTGGCCCCACGCGAGTAAGGGCACCTACTCTACTCTTACCGGAATAGTATTGGCCAATTCTGGGTTGGACATTGCTTTACATGATACTTATTATGTGGTTGCACATTTCCATTATGTTCTTTCTATGGGAGCTGTTTTTGCTTTATTTGCGGGATTCTATTATTGGATAGGTAAAATAACTGGTCTTCAATATCCAGAGACTTTGGGTCAAATTCATTTTTGGATCACTTTCTTTGGTGTGAACTTGACTTTCTTTCCTATGCATTTCCTAGGTCTTGCAGGTATGCCACGTCGCATTCCAGATTATCCAGATGCTTACGCTGGATGGAATGCCTTTAGTAGTTTCGGCTCGTATGTTTCTGTAATAGGAATTTTTTGTTTCTTTGTAGTGGTTTTTTTTACTCTAACCAGTGAAAACAAGTGTGCTCCAAGTCCTTGGGCTGTTGAACAGAATTCAACGACACTTGAATGGATGGTCAAAAGCCCTCCAGCATTTCACACGTTCTCAGAACTTCCGGCTATCAAGGAAAGCTAAATAAGAACAAAATAAAAACAGAGCCACTTTCTTTTTTGGAACAAAAACGAAGAACACTCTTTCCTAAGAGGATAATCTTATCCTATCCTCTTGAGGGGAGTGAGGATAAGAGGGGAGCCAAAAAGTATTGGTTCTTATATCGGTTCTTACCAATCTTTTTTAATTTTTAATTTCAAAATGTCCGTCATTTTTGTTCTTATTAACCGTAACAAATGTTGGTTGTTTCTTTACAATGGTCGGCAGATAAGAAAATAGAAAATAAAAATCTAATGTTAACCGACTATTTAAATTTGGTCCTCCATATTGATATCAATATGGGGGGCCCCACTCCTCGCTCTGTTCAACCTAGTAAACAAACCTAGATCATTTTCTGGTAAACCTAGTAAAAACCTAGATATGGCTACCGCCGATTCTTATAAATTCTTATAAATAAAGAAGTGGTTTAAAGAGGTGCATATTTGGATTGCACTGTCAAACGTGGCATAACGTATTATTGGTGTCGTATCTACTTAATAGGTTCAATGTTGATTGTTTGGCATGTTTCTATCACTTACTACCACTTTGATATAGCGTATTGGCGTATTTATTATTGGGTATAGCAGGATTTGAACCTGCGACCATTAAGTTAAAAGCCTAATGCTCTACCAACTAAGCTATACACCCAGAGAGTCCTTATTATGAGGCCGGAGATGTATGATTATGTAATTTAACAATAACTTGATGAATTTAATGACCTGATAAGCGTGAACAGACTCTCGCAAAATAACCGATTTTAATTTTTAATTTTAATTGCGATATTTGATCACAGTCACCTTTTTAAACGGGGCAAAGGAGCTACGACTAACATGGGGTGGCAGGCCTTCTTCACACAGCCATCAGTTATAGCCCAAACTTCTTATACGATCAAATTCTCGCCCATACATGCTTCAAAGAACCCTATATATAGCCGAGCTTGATATTATAGCAGGATTAGAGCTATGATAAAAGAATACAAAAAAAATATATATTTTTTCTCATCCCCCCAGACAATGACTCTACGTCGTAGGCCTTCCGCCTTCTGGCGGTTGCGTCATTAGGCGCTTTTATCGTTTGCTGCACCCTCATATTCACGGCCTTCATTCGTTCTGTTAGGGCGCAAAAACTATATTGTACCGAAGTTTGGAATAACCTCTAACGTATCCGGCCGCCAAGCTGCGGGTGGTTCGTAAAGGTTCTACTAAGTGCGCAGCGTATTACGCATCCTTGTAAATTATTTCAGTCTAATGTTCATTACTTTGGTCCCATATAATATAGGCTTAGTAGGACTCGAACCTACAATATCACCGTTATGAGCGGTGCGTTTGAACCAATTAAACTATAAGCCTTGATCCGATATGCTTACTAGCTGCCCGTAAGGAATTTAATGTTCTTCTTTAAGTTCTTCTTATGCTCTAGATAGTAATAATAACGTAGGGAATATAACTCATCATAGATAGACTCAAATCTCGATTTTACTATACATTCACATTTTGGTTCTGAACAGATTATTTTGATCTTCGTTTTGCAATGCGCCATATAGGCGTGAAAGGAAGGTGTGCGTGTGTTCATCGCCCGATCATCCTCATCGTCGATCCACCGGAGAGTTAGAAGACGCGCCGGTGGCTTCTTAACGAAGGGGCAGGGTGAAGTATATTCTAAGCAGTCGAATTCTGTTTTATAGCTGCTGGGGACTTTATCTCTACTATTCGATGATGCCCTTGATGCAAGAAATGTAAAGCCGTAATTCCTATCCAAAAAGGCCGCAGCATGGAATAGATATTTCATCAGAGATTTGCTATCGGAGCTACTTTCGGAAGAAATTGCATTAGTAATATTGTTGTTTGGACCGTCGGTTCGATCCAAATGGCTAAACGTTGTTTTCATAACTTGTATTTCCTTTGTTTTGTAGACGCTTTCTGGCATCGCGATGCCAGAAAGCAAATGCTGGCCTGGGGATCATAAATTGGGTGGAGCAAGAAACTGTTGTGCTGCCCGCTCCACCCACAAAAGATGTCTTCTCCGAGCCATTCGACCGCGGTGCCCGCGGAAGGACTTGTGGTAGCTGCGGAAGGACTTGTGGTAGGGTAACTTCGTGAGGGAACTTCGTGCGGATTCTCCGGGTAAAGCCCGGAGACATAACCGCCCGGGCTTTGCCCGAGACCATAATGACCATAATAAGGGGCCATAATAAGTAGATAATAAGTAAGATACTTTCCATAGAAAGAAGAAAGATGTCTTCAAAGGTTCTATATATATAAAACAGTTGAGGACAAATAGACAAGCACGACGAACCTAACGGGGCCCCTGAAGGGCCAAACGGCGGCCCACAGGCCGAATAAGATAAGATGTATTCTTAGGTTTACCCGTACGATGTTTTCTTACCCCTGGTAGTAGTACGAGCTTTTTTCCCCATGCTTTCGCCCTTCAAAATAGTTTTTTCGGGTGCGAAGCACCCGATAAAGGTCATAAACCCATCGGAAATGGCCTTATAGAGAGCGTTCGCATAGCAACCCTTCTAAGCCTTTCTGTCGGCCACGCAGATTCGCTCTATATATGATGATTCATCTATGATGATTCGTTTCTCTGGGAATTACACCCTTCATCAGTGGTATTTGGAGCGTTATCTAGAAACGCTCCAAATACCAAAACCAAAGACTAGGGAGGATCATGTTCAATTCGTCATTCATCTGTTATATATGATAATTCACTACATTTGGGGACGGCACGTACCGGTGCCGTCATCAACTCGTCTATATAAGGGAAAGATTAATGACGAGAAACAACATCGATTAACAATATAATAAGGTTCCGCTTCGAATGTTGTATTGTTGCTAATAAAAACTGTACTGAAACTAGAACCGGGACTTTCGGCCGGCGTACTTTCGTCTACTCTGATGAATAAGCGGGTAGCGGCATTGTGGGACACTGTAGCATAAAAAGCACTTCTTAATGGGGGAATGAAAAGAATATGTTTAATGATAAATACTAGTCCGAACCAGTATTTGCATCCGCCGTGTCGGGGTGGGGTTCTTACGAGGACGCCCCTTTCTCTCTAACTCTGGCCTCCGGCCCCATCGTCGATTATAAAGCAGCACGCGAAGCTATGCATTATCAAAGATTATTTATGACAGGAAGTGGAGCAACTAAAAAATAAAAAAAAATATATATATTTTGGGGGCCGTCCTGCTTCCTCTCTCCTTAATGAGGGGGCTCTACTCCCGAAGTAGTTGCAAAGGTTAAAACCCCCCCCATCTTTCTTTGTTAGTCTTCCTATGCGCATGCTCTCGGTGGCAAGTGGTGAAGGGCTCGAACGTACGAATCGTTCGGCCCTAAGGTGCCCATTTTAGGAAATAAAAAATCTAGATTTTTTGGGCGCAGCAAAAATATAATTTTTTTCCCAAAAAATCCCGGCACCGGAAAATCGAAAGACAAATAATATTAAAAACGCCATCATTAAGGCAAACAAAGCAATAGCTTCTGTTAAAGCGAAACCTAAAATGGCATAACCAAATAATTGCTTAGCCGATGATGGATTTCGCGCAACAGAATGAGGTTGGATAGGGGGGTTATTTTCATGTTGCCCTTCAAAGCAATCAGAAGGTACCGATGATGTGCGACTCCACCCCCCCCCCTGATAGAACCGTACGTGATAGTTGCCCATCATACGGCTCCTCTCTTTCTATATCTTACGTGATTTCCTTACTTTTTTTCTATAAAGTATTTGCGCCCCGAAGACTCTTGTAAGCTTGGCGAATGTGGCACAGAGAATAAAGCTGAGAAAAGGGCTTTTAGTCTCGGCAGCATTGCCTTGTTTCTGCAATGAGCTTGTCCCTCTGCTTTCGATATAGCGATAGCTTTTTTGTACTCTGAATTCGGTTTCCACTCGGTTTGGGAGGTTGGAGTCACGTTGGATCTTTTATCGCTGAGCGGAGTATGGGTGATATGACACTACCTTGTGGGACTCCTGCTTCAGGGTCCTACTTGGTCAACACGAAAAAAGATATACCGGCGACCTGTGGCCTCTGCCTGAAATAACTTCAATATCCACTCAATAACCCGTTGATCATGGATCGGAATGAAGACTAAGCGGTGCCGGTCGATTGTGTCATAACACTTTCTAATGTCAAATTCCAGTAACCACGAGATTCCTCTCCAAGTTCTTTCCGATCTCCTTTAGTGCCGTGTGGTACCCTCGTGTGGGACGGAATCCATCTAAGGAATTGCAAAAAAGCGGCCCATCGAGAGTCATATGCATTGCCTCCGGTATAATCTGATCTTTGGGTTCCCTATGCGTTCTCTAACGCGCAGTGGAGAAGAAAAATAAAAAAAATTTAGATTTTTTGAAACACATAAGATCCCCTTGTAAGGCTCTCTTGGGCCTTCTGGAACGATTATAGGCTAAGACCTTCCAGTGTTTCCATCGTTGGGTCCCCGTTATATTATCCGAGTTCGATTTCAGCTTATCCTAAGCTGCTATCATCAGTACGTTCCAGTCCGATATTATCTTCATCAGGTTCTCATACTTCCCACTAGGTCCACGCGTAAGATTGGATAATTTCGCCAAGCAAGGATAATTCCTTTCCCGGTAAAAAGCCAGAACTACATTCCTCGCCAGAGAAAAAATATAGACCTGCGGCCTTTTCTGTGGGAGGTTTTCTATTCATCCCCGAATGTATATCTCTGTCACCAGGATTACCATCCTTGTAGCTGTCATCCTTGTTGACCCGCCCAACCTGTTCAGTGTTTTCTAAGCCTAACCGACGTGAGTCGGCGACCACAGGTCGTTCATCCCCCCCTAGGGGCTCCCTTTCACTGTCGATTCTCAGTATACTCAAGTAAGGGTGGCAACCTGTGATGAGAATAATCCCCTCTAGTTTATAAGAGCGGCTATTGTCGAGATTCGTCCACCTACACTTAAACAAGTCACTTCCCTGACTCCGCGGCATCGCCAGCTCCTCGTGAGTTGGCGGGAGTTGGATTACTGCCCAAGGCCCCGGCAGAACGCAAAGCGTCATCGGGTTTCAGATGCGAAGCTCCGCACATCGAAGAATTCCGATAGGATTCTTACCCCCCGGTCAGAACCACACGTGCAAGTTTCCCTGCATGTGGCTCGTCCATGGCAATTTTTTTTTTCAGCCTTTGTGGCTTCTTGCCGTATAGGCGCTACTAGTCCTCTCCGCACGGGGACGCGCGGCTACTACGCGATCCTCCCCCCGTGCTCTTCATAACTATGGCATTTGCGGCATAGTGTGATCGACTTTTTAGATTTAGCTATGGCTGCTTTAACAAGAGCCTTCGGCCTCCTCGGATAAGTGATGTAGTTCAAGCTGGTTCGTGCTACCGTACGAGTCGCATTCATCCTTGTATCGTGAGTAATTCGCCCGGCTCTATCCACGCTCCATCCCATCATAAGGTTCCTCGAGTATAGCTTATCTCACTAACTAAAGCGGGGCTTTTGTTTTATGTGGGACTTTCCCAGAGTTTTCGGGGAAATGGGTAGTATAGTGACGCTACCTTCTGCCCTCTTTTTTTTTTACGTGATCCGCAGGTTCGGACCAAATTTGTAGAAAGCAGCCTCGGCCGACCGTAGGCTATGCTATCTGGCTAAGGTTGGAGTGCAGGAGGTGCCACCAGTCTGCTGCTGTGTCCTGCGGCCTTATTGGCGTTAGTTCTAGTAGTTGCTCCCGCTGATTCTTACTACCCCCTACAGACGCGGCATGTCCGCGTCTGTAAGGGGTAGCGCATTACCATCTACAGCCCTTCCCGCAAAGTCTTTCACGTTACGGGCATTGTCGTATGCACGACTTGGTTTGCCCAGTGTATTCTTCGGAGTACTTATGGCTGATCTGTCACCCATTTCGTTTATACTTCGGTCCCTTGGCTGGCATAGGTGTTAGCCCGGGTCCATTGGGGTGATCCCTCGCTTTCACGTTTGGGTTTTTGCTCGTCGTTTAGGTTATTGAGCGTCTTTTCATGCTCCTTGCAGTTTCCCCCGGAGGGTCGGTCGCACCAAGAATTTAGTTGGGCCTTGGCGCCTTCCGGGCCGCCTTTGTTGGAAGGGGTAACGCTTGACCCTGACGCACTCGTGATAACCGTGCAACGAAACTTGACCAGACCCCATGCTATGGTTCCCTGCGGTCTGTTTCCGCTACGGGTTAGGGGACCGGCCATGCGATAATCTAGTAACCTTCGCTGATCCAAACGCGCTCTAGCAAGGCGCACACTAAATACGTTTCCAATACCTACAGCAGCTCCCGCTAAAGCAATGGTAGCTGCTCCTGCTCCAATGTTAACCTAAGCCACTCTATTGCTGACGCAGCTCGGCTTCCGAACCGTACGTGAGCCTACGGCCTCATACGGCTCTTCTCATAACGTTTGTATCTTCGCGAGTTTCGGCCATGATTTTTGTGCAGTAATTGAAAGTTTGAATAAGTGTCCTGCTATGCCCTCCGCTTTTTTTGGGAGTAATATGATCCACCTCTACAAGAACCCTGACATTCATAGCCTTCGGGCTTCCCTTTACCTTCAAGAGCCTGCAGGCAGCTCGTGTTGACTCAGAAGCTTTGGCAGTCTCACACTCCACTCAGTACATCGTATCACCATCGAACGGTTACGAAAAAAATATATATTTTTTCTTTTCTACGAACCTTCTCTTCGCGACTGGGTTCGCCAAGCGAACTAAGGTTCGTAGAAAAGTAGGTTGGCCAAGAATAAAAAAAGATTTCTTTTCTTTGTTCGCTGAACAAAAGCCGAAGGGATGCGACGCATGGATTGTGACCTTCATCCAACAGCAATGTTCGTGCCATCTCCAATTCTGGCTCTTCGGTGGCGATAGATAATAAATAGTATTGTCCACCCTGTCTGCAGCCTGCTTTTGTTCAACATACCGCACAGCTCTATCGATCTGGCCTGTACTTCAGCCGTTAGCCTCTCTCGGAATGCCTGCATTTTCCTTTCCATGGTTATTATGCCGCGAAGCCTTATAGATCCTGGATTGTGATCTGAACACAGACCCTTCGGCCTTTGGCCGGGGCACAGCGTGTCCAGGCCGCAGGGCGCAGCAAAAAATATATTTTTGCTGCACCCTCGGAGCGCCCAGTTTTTTTCGAAGTTATGAGTCTCCAAGTGGGCATATCACGATAATTTACAACCGCGCTTTCGCTTTTTGGAGAATCCTGCTACCAATGAACATGTGGCCTGGCCAGCCTACCCTACGATCATTTGTTTGGAGTTCAAGGTAGTTACCCCGTTCCCAAATCGGATTGTTGCGAAAACCTGAGAGACGAGCAATACTGCGGGAGGTGGAACACGCAAGTAGAACGTAGTGGAAGCAACTACTTTCCTGGCCTCTTTTTTCGTATTCCCAGAATGCCTATGATTAGAAATCAAGCTAATCATACTGTTCCTCATTGACTTGTGGTCTGGCCCCCAGTAAGGGTTCAGCATACCGAAAGTGATCGGGCACCGAAGCTTTAACTCGTTCACGAAAGTGTTCCTCTCGGTTTTCTTCCTGCGACCATTCTGCTATGAATTCCGGGGTTGCCACTCCCATGTAATGATCGAGAGTTTGCGGGACATTACCGCGCGACAGGGATTACACCTGCATCCGACAAGAGTTGGAATACTAAGTTCCGGCCAAAGAAAATATATTTTTTTCGAAAGTATTTTTAGGCTTGTGGGCCAACGGGTCGCACTAATTTTGCACCTTCTAGCATAACAATTTAATTTTTGTTTCTGGCAAAACAATGACCATTCAAGGGCTGATCAATCGAAATGAGGCCAACCCAACCATTTAGATTTAGCCGGGTGATGTCATGCCCATTTCATGTGGTTGGAACACAAATGAAGGCTTAAAGATGTGTTCTATTCAAACAATCTCGACCGATGAAGCCAGTAGAGGGGAGAGACTCTTTGCAGTCGTATGGCTGAGAGTCGCGCTTCATACTCAGTCTCATGAGGAATGCAATTACTATGTAATTGCTAGAGAGTAGGGCACAGCAAAAATATATTTTTTTTTTGCTCGAGGCCTCTTATCAGCGTTTATGTAATCTTTTACAAGACAAGTAAAGTAGCCCCCGGTTCGCTCTCGAGTCGATTCGGTCCTTAAAAAATAAAATCCCTGTAATCAATTGATCCTTAAGTTAGTTATTGTTGTCTTTACCCATGAACTTGGCTGGTTTTCATAATAAGGCTCGAAGGACTGGCACTTGTTGTTATCTTCCTAGATGTGATAGACTCGCTGTTAAGTACTAGCGAGGGCCTCCTACATTAGCATCAGAAAAAGGTGAAACCGGGCCTGTACCCTGGAATTTCACTATGTATTGTCAAGTAATTGAAAATGAATAATAACTTTATGATGATAGTCAAACACGGCGTTTTTTAGGGGGTCGGCATCCATTATGTGGAGTTGGGGTTACATCTCTAATTTTGGTAATAATAAGACCTCCTAGTCGTAAACCACGTAGCGATGATTCCTTTCCATAACCTAACCCTTTTATTTCAACTTCAACCGACTTAATTCCCAGTTGAATGGCAGTTCGGGCGGCATTTTCTGCAGTTGCTTGAGCAGCATAATTGGTTGAGCGACGAGATCCCTTAAACCCCAATGAACCTGAGGAGGACCAAGTTTTTGTATCTCCTCTATAATCTGTTACAGTGATGATGGTATTACTTAAAGTTGATCGAATATATGCAATACCGTGCTTTTTCTTTTTCTGCATGAGTCTTTTTGAATGTTTAGATTTTGTTTGATATCATCGATTGGGTTTTTTTACAATCCATCTTATCTGTTTACTGATCAAAAATAAATTTTGTAGAAAATAAGAACAAGTTTGTACAAAATGATCCATTAAACAAGAGAGTACGCCGCAGCTTTTGGTTCTCTGGGTCAGATATTATATTCTCTGAGCTCGCCCCGCCTTTCGGCAGTTACGGTGCGGGGATAGATAGAGAATATGCGATGATTCGAAAAAGAATATATATATATATATATATATATAGATTTATTCGCCCTTCGACCTGCTGCGCCTGCATGCCAATAGGAGCCGGCCTTACCAATCGACGATGTTTTTGCGAGGGAAAAGCCAATAACAAAACGTGTCATTGAATTTAAAATTAATTACACATCGCTTCGCGCCTTCACATTATTCATTGTGAATGATGAAAAAAAATTTACAGCCTGCAGCCTGAATCAACTTCGTTGATTAATCGAACCGTTCCTGAATTTGCGACAAGTCTTAGCATTAGTATGAGTTCGTTGACCACGTAAGGGCAATCCTGCATTATGGCGAAAACCACGATAACAACCAATACTCATCAATTGTTTAATATCCCTCTGAATTACTCTCGCTAATTCTGAATCGACCAAATAAGTTTGACTTATTATTTTGATAATCCGGTCAATTTGATACTTAGTTAACTTATTAACTTTAATGTTATCATTGAGACCTGATTGATCACAAACTTGAATCGCTTTTTTAGGGCCAATTCCAAAGATTCGAGTTAAAGCAATTTCTACTTGTTCATTCGACACTAAATTAGTTCCTAAAATATATGACATGATTTATTTTTTTTTCCCTTGTTTCTTATGTAGAATTTCGTTTCGATATTGTATACCTTTCCCTTTATAAACTTCAGGAGGTTTACAACTTTTGATGCTGGCAGCAAATTGAGTTACTTTTTGATGATCTATTCCAGTACAACAAATGAGATTGGGCTTGAAGCAAAAAACGCGAACTGCAGACGTGACTTGAAGTCGAATCTCGTGACTAAATCCTAATTTTAGATATAAAATAGAGCCTTGTGGGTTAGTACTGGCTTTGTACCCAACTCCAATTATTTCCAAAAAACAAAATAATTTGGCTTCCATAAACTTGACTTGATTTTTTTTTATAAACTTGGCATAGAATCTCGCCACCACCCAAATTGCTTTTTCGTACTTCACGATCACATATCAAAGCCCACTTTGAAGTGAATAAGATTATTAGATTATTATACCAAGCCCTCTTTGGTAAACGAGTTGTTGATGAAGAAATTAGAGACTCTGGTTCAGAGATTGTTTTCATTCTTTTTATTAAACTTATTCCAGAAGAATGACACTTTAAAACGATTCTCAACCTTCTGTTTGCTTCCCTACAGAATCCGTTACTATAACTTTCGTTGCACAAAATCATGAAAAAATTCCGACAGAGACGCAAAACGCAAACACCAAAAACGCGCTGATGCTGACAAGACCAAGCAAGTCTTTTATTCTCTTGTTGATTTTCTCCCAATAATTAAGATAGGTAGGCCTCCATGAGAACTATACGTGAAAGCTTCCCCTATAAGCTCAAGTTGATTATCAGAGGCCCGGTCGGGCGCCCGCAGGCGCTTTCAGGGCATTCTTGATTCATTCGCGAATCCAGTATTACCTCTCGTGACTTGCCGATGGCAAGTAGCGTGCAAAGGTTAGATGTTAGAAGGATCCCAGCCGCAACCTTTTGACCGAGGTTTTATGTGGTGCAGATTAACCAGTTCCCTATTGTATAGTGACCCTCCATAGACTACACACCGGTAATCACACCTGTGGTAGACGACTATGGAGATATATTTATAAGCATTTTGCACTTCTAATAAGAGCTCTGGTCTTCGCTTGGGTGCGCATTCCAGTATCACCGCCTCGAGATTGTTAAGGGCGACATTCACTAGGAGTGGGGCATTTTGCAACCTTGCGGAGTGGGCCGATCGATATTGTATGAACCGATAGGCGTCTGACTGAAATTTCACGATGAGGTTGACTGCCAGAAGATAGAGCGCTGGCATTGCCCCGTCTTTCATGGTAGGTAGGAAAGCCCGGCAGGCACTTCTCATCCGTCTTGGGTTCAGGGCGCCGCATACATAGCGCGGCGCACAGGTCGAGCTCGTTCGGTATTCAGGGGCCGAAGGCCGCACAGCGCTGTAAAGGATTAACGCCGGAAAACGTAAAGCAAAAAAAAAATATTTTTTTTTGCTGCGCCCTTGCAAAGCTAACCTTTATTCCACTGACTACCAACACGATTTGTTTATGCCTATCAAAGAACCTTTAGATGCTAATTCACGAGAAACTATACGAGAAACGCGAAATAACTTATATACGGAACGAGGGCGACCCGTGAAAATACATCGGTTTCTTACTCGTGTTCTGGAACTATTTCTTGGCAACTTAGACGACTTTAAAAAATATTCATAACGTATTTGATTAGGAAGGTTTTTATGTCGAGAAATCGCTTTACATTGCATTCGCTCTAATTCATATTTGGCCACAAGCAATCTACGTGTGTGATCTCGTATAATTTGATTTGACATATGACTAAACCTCTTTTTGCAAAAAGCCACTCCACAAAATGAAAGTCTCATCTTGTGTTTTGGCCGAAGTAACAATAGTTACATCAAACCCTCGAATATGCTCAAAAATCTCGAAATGATTTTGTATTTCCGGAAATAATCGTAACAACGACGTTGCCATTGATAATTGAATGGAGTTTTTTTTTATTTTGACTGGGTAATCGTAAAAAGATATTATCGTAATAAGTTTTTCCAAGAAATTATACATGGTATGCCCTCGTAGAGTGCTTCGTGCTAGGTAAGTGACATATCCTGTGTCTCTTTCCGACTCTCGGTTCAATATAAATTTATTGAATCGAAACGACTTTCCTGTCGAATCTCTGCTTCGTGTCTGTATGAATTTTTGACCACAAACAATCTCCATAGCTAATTTTACATTTTTTATTAAATTAGAGGGTGCCTTTGGAACTACTATTATTTTACACAATCTAGGAACTTCCATAATGTTGGCATAATTGCATTTTAACAACAAATCTTGACGTAATAAATTTTCGTAATGAAAACGGAGTCTATTTGGAGTGAACATAAGTTGGCTGTGTTTTTTTTATTTCAGGTAAAAACGAATATAAGCACTGTTCCCTATCTGCTTTACAAATAGTGGGCCGTTATGCGTTCCTTTTACATATTTTACATAATAGGAAAAAAAGCGTAAGAGGACGTAGTAGCCAGCTCTCGATTCGCTCTGCGCCCTAAGAAAGCGAAAAAAAATATTTTTTAACTTTTCGCAGCAAATATTTTAGCCCGGAAGCCTTAGCGTTTTACTCGAGGGTCTTCGACCTCAGCGCCATGCGCTTTATTATATTCGTCTCGAAAGGGGAAAGCTCAGAAAATAGATTTATTCTTTTCTTCGTTTAGCCACTTACTTTTTTTCTGACGGGCCGGGCCTGGCAAAGTACGTGGAAGCAAGAAAAGCGCTGTGTAGGACAATAAATAAAAAACTCCGCTACGCAATTTAATCTATTCCATGGTCCACCTGGGAGGTTGCGAACAATGGTCTTGGACTCGAGGCCTTCGGCCTCAACGCATTTTCTTTTCTTTCGCGCATCCTCTCAGGCTAAAATAACTCTATTCGCATTGCAAATAAATTGTAAGTTGCGCCGTTTCCTGAAGTTGCGAAAGGGCACAGCAAAAAGCGGTATATAGATATTTATTTATTCTCTCAGGGTTTTAACGGCCCTTTGGGCTATATTTATTGGGGTCAAAGACCATGAATTATCTATAATAATAAATTTCTTACCCACTGTGCGCTTTCAACACTTCTACCGTCCCGACTGCTTGTCCGTTCTCAGGCCGATAGAGGCCATAAGTTCACAAAGATTCCTGGTCTTTGCCCACTTTCTTCTTCGCTCTGCTCCGCGCCTTTCGGTTTGCCTTCGCCTCGCTTTTTATTTATTAAACAATCAAAACCATTGAACGAACTTGGTTGACAAACATAGTTTATGCGCTGCTAATGCGGCAGCTTGTTGCGCATTTGACAAATTCACACCATCCATTTCGAATAAGATTTGTCCCTCTACCACACGAGCAATCCAACCTGTAGAATTCCCTTTTCCTTTTCCCATTCTAACTTCGGTAGGTTTACTGGTAATAGGAATATCCGCGAAAACTCTTACCCATATTTGACCATTTCTCCGAAATTCTCTGCTTATAGCACGACGCGCTGCTTCAATTGCTTGATATGAGATACGACCAGCTTCACAACTTTTCATGCCATATTTTCCGAAACAAAGTTGTGTACCGTCTGCTTTGCAACCCTTAAATCTGCCTTTTTGATATTTACGAAATTTTGTACGTTTTGGATATAGCACAACTTGCCCCTTTTTCTGTGTTAAAAATATGAAACCCACACTTTGACACCTAAAATTCCATAAGGAGTAGATGCTTGTGCTTTCGCATAATCAATTTGATCGGAAAATACATGTAAAGATGTTTCACCGTACTTTCTGCATTCAGTTTTAGCTATTTCTGCGCCATTTAATCGGCCTGAACAACAAATACGAATCCCCTTCACATATTGGCATTTTTCAATCTGTTGAAATGTAGATCTACAAATTTGTCGAAATGATTTTTTTTGTTCTAGTTTCCAAGATATTTCTTGAGCAATTAGAGAAGCACTTTGATAAACAGAAGCTATTTTGACTGGCCTAATTAAGGTATTAGTCTTTGTTTGATCAGATAAGAAAAATTGCATTTTTTTCCAATAATAATAACGACTGAACAGAGAGTGAGCTTTCCTCCATTCAGCATCTCTTGAACTAAAGGGAGCACCAAAATCCAATATAGACCAGGGTTGACGGATCGACTCCCTGCTTTTTATTATGCAATTACTAGGTAATGGCATGCCTTGCTCTCGATGGGTTTGGAAACGAAGCCTTAAAAGGTTCTGTTTGCGCAACCAGTGGAGGGCATTTTGGTGTGAGAACGTTAGTGCCCGGGCAGAGCTCGGGAGCGCCGTGCGCAGAGCTAAAAGCTCTTCTGCGCTCCGCGTCTCTGTCCCTCCGGAATTAATCTCTTCAGGAAGAAGCCGAACTGAATAAGCCGTTTGGATGTTCGGAGAAATTTTGGGTCTATTTCTTCTCGCAAAGCCCGCCTCATTCGCCAAGCGAATGAAGCGGGTAGAATCCCGTGGGGCTTCTTCGACATAGGAGCCTTGCTCGGTCTTGGCCATATAGGTTAAGCCTTCTCTTCTCGAACAAATGCTTTCATTCAAGAGAATGGAACGCATTCTTTTTTGCAAGCTGTCCTCTTTCTTTCTCGCTTCCCCTGTCGTATCTTTTTCAATTATGCTCCGTGCCACCAACTCGGAAACTATGTTAACAATCGGATCAAATTGAATTTGGTTCTTCGGATGAAAAAAGTATTGCATGACCAAATGATTCAAGGGAGCACGCACAGCTGTGAAAATGGTCTGTGGAAATACGTCGCTAATTTGACGGAAAGACCCAAAACGAGAAAACGCATAGCGTTTTTCTGACGTTTCTCTGTCATCATTCTCCAAAAGCGCGTCGTTCCCACTTGGGCTCAAAGAAATAGAGTGTTTGGAGGCCATCCAACCGCTGACTCGAAGTAATTGATCGATCTCGTGCATTGATGGTAACCTATCATGGTATCCATAGCGTTTTTTGGGCCGAATCTTGACTTCGTTTCGCTGGATTTCCGTAGCGTCGTCAATACGCCTAATCAACTTGACAGATTGTATTGCCCCAAGGCCTGTATGTCTTGATCGGCTAAGTCGATCCAGAAAAAATACGTGAATGAATGTTCTTTTAGGAAAATGATGAATAATGAACCTACCGAGACGAAAGCCAAACGTTTTTCCCGTAGGTGGACGTATTAAATCAAAGTAATCTCTAAAATTTACATCTTGATACAACAATTTTCCATAATAATAATCACTAAACCAACTTGAATCTGAACTACGATTCAGATTAAGTCTGACTGAAATCGGATTTATTTTTTGCGCCATAGTTCACTATCGTACCTTTTTTTTTGGTTTGATCTTGGTTCTCGAGGGCGAAGCTCTCTTCCCAGAGGAAGAGGGTTTCCGTGTAGAAGCAAACTCTCCAAATTTATGACCAACCATTTCTTCAGTAATCTTTAAACCAACAGAACCTTTTCCGTTATAAATTTGTGCATAACAACCAACAAATTGGGGCAAAATACAAGATCTACGTGACCAAATTCTCCATCTGATCTTTTTTCGCTCGAATAAGTAAGCATCCACAAAAGGGCCTTTCCATACAGATCGTGTCATAAACTAATTTCTGCGTTTTCTTACTACTGTTTTAAATCCACCTTTGGTGGGCTTTCCCCAAGGTGATACCGAAGGTCTACCTCCTTTCGTGCGTCCTTCACCTCCTCCATGAGGATGATCGACCGGATTCATAGCAACACCCCGAACAATGGGGCGTCTGCCTAACCACCGGCTTTGTCCCGCCTTATCAAGCTTACGTTTACCATGATGAAGATTGGACACTATACCGACAGTGGCTCGGCATCGGGAATCTATGAGTTTATCAACACCCGAAGGTAAGCGCACGATACATTGTGGTGTATTTTCAAATTTCTTAATTATTTGAGCAAAGGTTCCTGCAGCTCGAATCAACTTTGCGCCTTGACCTGGATTCCATTCAATATTATGTACCCATGTGCCTATAGGTATATTAGCTAATGATACGCAATTTCCTACCATTTGATAATATGAATCAAGTATGTTTTTATTCTCACTTGAAGCGTAGTCTCCCCCCGGGCGTAGCCAAGGAGCAGCCTGGCTACTCCGCACGGGCTCTTCCACCCCAAGGGACCTTCGGCCTTCATTTGCTGTGCGAACGAAGTGGTTTTGGAACCGAAGGTCTTTATGGGCTATCAAATTATGGGAAGATCGATGTTGGTCGAACGAAGTCGAAGGTTTAGACCAATCACAATTCATAACCGTCTTGCCAGCTTCTAAGTGATCGCTAGCTAATATATAAGTGAAAGGTGCACGATCTACTTTGCCCACTTCAACCCTCGGTCCTTCTTCGCTATGGTCAGGTCTGAAAGAAAAAAATATATTGTTTTTTTGATTTTTATGCGCAGCAAAAAAATCGGTTCTTTTTTTGAGCCAAGAAAGCGCTTTGCGTTCGATTCTCTGCACCCAGAGAGCGCTATGCGTTCTCCACCTTCGGCCTTCACTTTGATAAAACGTATTCTCTTCTCCGAAGTCTTTCGTTCGCACAGCAAAGAAAGCGGGCCTTGCCCCAGCTAAAGCTATCCCAGGTAAACCAAGAAAGGTACCGAAAGGCCCTAAAGTTGCAGCCCCCCTCTTTGCCTCCGGAGAAGAAAGGGCAGAGAAAAAAACGTAATTTCTTCTCTGAGCTTTTCTGGGCAGGGAAGAAAACGAAAATAAGAGGCCGAAAAAAAAAATATTTTTTTCTCTTCGGCCAACAAAACGCCAAGCGTTTTCTTCTCTTTGACTATTCGCTCTAGAAAATGCAAAGCGCTTTGCGGGGCGTAGCACCCCTTCGATCCATCGTACTAAAGCAATCCAAGAAGAACGATTCGGATCATATTCGATTCTTTCTACAACGCCCATAGACGAAGTGCTGCGTTGAAAATCAATTCTTCGATGCAATCGCTTTGATCCACCTCCTCGATGAAAAACGGTAATACGCCCTGATGAATTTCTCCCGGCAGACCTCCCTTTTAGACCAAAAGTTAATTGTTTTAGTGCTTTTTCCTTCCAGCGACTATTTTTCATGGTGTATTTGCCTTTTCTATTTTATTTGAAGTATCAACGACAGCGAAAAACTGAATGTACCTACGGTACACTTCTTCGACTGTCAGCGTCATCAATCATCTACGATGATTGATCGCTTCGCGCCTTTTTTCTTTCCTGGGTTGGCTATTCCCAGTTATCTTCTCTTACGACATGCTGTCGTCGTCGCCATATTCTATATGTCGATTAGTCGTATCTGTTTTGCTGCGGGTTTCCGCAGCACCTCCATTTTGGAGGAATTCATTCGGTAACTTCGCGGTCGCCCTCTAAACGATCAAAATAAGGTAAAGCTTGAAGATACGTTTTATACTCGATTAATTTTTCTGTGCCTCTAGTCGGGTAGGCGCCGGTCTTTCGGCCGGAACCCCCCAAGAACCGTACGTGCAAGTCTCCCCGCATACGGCTCACGCCACTTATTACAGGTGGCTCAACATGCGATAAAAAAAGCCTGAGGCCTGCGAAGAAAATATATATATATATATATGCTGCGCCCTGCATCCTTTTCGGTAGCTTGGAAATGTGCATGCGTAAATTCGAGACTGCTTTTTTCATGGAATTCCATGAAGTGTAGACAGCGCTGTCTGTCGTATGCTGCGCCCTTGTGTCTTCGCTAGATAGTATTTGTCAGTAGTGCCATCCTACCCGACCTGAGGTTTTGGTGCTGCGCCCTCGCGGTTAGCCCACCCATTCCAAGAACAACAGATTGTGAGATGGGACCCCAGGCCGGTTACACGTTCCGCTGTTCCGAGATGCAGAAGGGCTGGTCGTGATAATCACCCCGCGGGAGTACGCGTGCGCCCCTGACGGGCACTCCAGGACCCGCCGACGCGTCCTTGTTTCCAAGAAAGCCCGACTATATCGGCTCGTGAGAGGGACGCCAAGTCCCCGTCCCCATCCGCCCATTTAATTTACTCATCTCTCCAGTGTGGATAACGAGGCCACCTTCACGACCTTCTCCCTCCTTTCCCCCGGGCGATTCGCCTCACTTGAGTTGCCCGACAAAACGCCGCCTATAAAAAGAAAAAACTCTTCCTTTTATTTTTGCCTGGTGCTTATGACGCGGAAGTTGCCTCCACGCGCCACTCGTGCTGGGAAACAAGCAGGACATGGCTAGCGGCATAGGATATGTCGACTCGGCGTCAGCGGCTTCGTGCCGCACTGAAGTGATCCAATATGCGGTTCCGCGCGTTCTACAACTTTTCCATTCCGATACTAATCGTGAAACACCATGAGCAGTAGGATGTTGAGGCCCAAAATTCAAAGTAAAATTCTTGATTTGTTTGCTTTTAGCTATATTTAATCATTTTTTAGAGCCTACCACCGGACTTGAACCGGAGACCTTTCCCTTACCATGGGAATGCTCTACCATCTGAGCTACGCAGGCCCATATATAATATAGCCACTTACTAATTCAAGCCCGTAATTCACTGGCTCAACACTACCATCCAAGCACTGGCAAAGCTGCCAGTAGATCACTCGTTTATTTGGAGACGATCGGATTTGAACCGACAGCTTCATGCTTGCAAAACATGCGCTCTACCAATTGAACTACGTCCCCCAAAAGAATGGAGGAAAGAAATGGGATTTGAACCCATTACTTTTTTACCGGGAAAAACGGGATTTGAACCCGCGACTTCTGGCGTGACAGACCAGCACTCTAACCAACTAAGCTATTTTCCCAAACGTAGTGAATCATCGTAGATGAGAGAGAAAGATGAGAGAGGAAAGTGATAAACGAGCCACAGGCAAGCAGGCCGCCGATTGTGCCACTTCTTTTTATCGGGATCCGAAAGTGAAAACTCTATTTTCTGCCTCATTCGACAGGGAAAAGAAAATGAATCGAAGCCACTGACTAATATCGCCAGTGGGGTAGAGTAAAGTAGAGCGGCCGCCAGGTTTGGCGCACATAGATCGGTAGATCGAGATAAACATGAATAAACTGGTTTTGTAAGGCGCGCAAACTCAAAAGGGCGCAAAGCACCGGAAGGCACTTGGCAGGAAAAAGGTTAGTCGACCTATGCTGCATGCTTTCAAAGCATGCAGCAAGTCTGGATCGCTTGTTAGGCGAAGCCCTTCGGCCTCTACTAGCTATGCCAGTGGAGCCCTGCTTTTTGCATGGAACCGGGGCACCTTTCAATTCAAAAAACGTCCACAGTAAAAAAAAATATATATATTTTTTTTCTCATGACCATCTTAGAGTTCAGATTGTACCATGAACTAGGAAAACGCCATGCGTTTTCTGCTTTAGTTAGCCCAAGAATATGCAGAGCAGAAAAAGCGATAATATATATTACCGCTTTTTTTTGCTCTGGTTTGCCACTTTCTTATGTCTCCTTCAACCGTGTTATTCTTTTTCGAAAATAATTAGCTCTCATTCGCCATGCGAATCAAGCGGGCTTGCTTTTTGCCCCCCCCCTTTTTTCATTATCGCGGTTCTACCACCATCGATTAAATTAGTAAATTTATCCATACGCTAGATTCGATTTATAATTACGGATAATGGAAACCCTTGGGTAATAACGGACTTGAACCGCTGACTCTCTCGGTGTAAACGAGGCGCTCTACCAACTGAGCTAATTACCCTAATGTGCCGAATAATCAACTAGAAAAGAGCACATCATGATTAGTTTATTCTTCATAAATAAAAATATCTTTTTTTCTCTCGTTATCTTGCGCACAGCGTCGACAGAAGGTATACCGTCTTCATCTGCTAATCTCTTTATTGATTGTATATAATTGAGTATACTATGTAATTAATATATAATGTCTCTTTTTTTTCAATTTCGTTTAAAAGAGCGCGGGGGAAGCGAAGCATATTATTCAGAAGCTTTTTGGCGAGAGGAAAAAGTAGCCCCGGAAGCCACTTTCGCCTTTCATTCGCTGTGCGAACAAAGTTGACCTCCCAGCCACTGGCATTGGCTTCCCCCATCGCAAAAAGATCTATTCTATTATTTTTAGGCATTCACTGTGTGGGAACAGACAGTCATTGTTCTGCGAAGCGCTTGGCATCTTTTCCACAACAAAAGAATCCAATTCTTTTGTAATTCTTTTGTTTGTTTTGGCAGCGCCCTGCTGCGCCCTCGATCTTCATTTAGTCCCAGCATCCTCTCAGTTAATTTCCCTTCTATCGTTCCGGCCTTAATAGAAGGGCTCTCTTGCTTGCCGCAGGCTGCACTTTGTTGGCTCTGAGAGCTGAATCAAGTTGATGAATGACTTATCATACCTACTTATCGAGGTTTATTCCATTTTGACAGCGATGTAAGGAATGCTAGAAGCTTGCAACACGATAAAAGCAAAAAAAAGTATTTTTTTTTGTTACTCCCAATCCAAAGCGCCTTTTTTCCATTCATATAAGAATCCAATCGTCAAAATCAATAAAAATACTATCATAGACCAAAATCCAAACAAACCAATCTTGTTAAGAGAAACTGCCCAAGGAAATAAAAAGGTGACTTCCAAATCAAATATAATAAATAAAATAGAAACCAGATAAAATCGTATATCAAAACGACTTCTCGCATCATCAAAAGGATCAAAACCACATTCGTAAGCTGACAATTTTTCTGGATAAGCCGAACTGGAAGAAGAAGCAAATACAAAAGAAACAGCAATTAAGATCAAGGAAAATAGCAAACTTATTACTAGATATACACAAATAGGTGCAAATTCCATAAACCAACACTTTTTTTTTCTAATGGGGAGAATAGTTCCAATGGTAGAACAATGGTCTCCAAAACCACAGGTTAAGGGTTCGAATCCCTTTTCTCCTGATTACACCATATAAAGCCAGCCAGTACTAAAAAACTCTCTTCGTGCAAAAGCAGAATTTGGTTCGGTGGAGGTAGCGATCAATCATCGAACATCGTTGATTCACTTTATAAATTGTTGCCAAACCATACACTTGATTTGCTTAAATATATATTTTTTCTTCTTTTAGAACCAAATCAGTTACTCTTTCAGCCTGTGTAAAAACCAAATGAGTTACTAAGAAACTCTGTTAGAATCTTGCGGCAAAAGGACAAGGCGCTTACTGTCAGTTCGAACCTCTCTTTGCCAGGGCCTCTCTCTGCCAGTCTTTTCTGGGAAGAAAAGACTGATGCATCACTTTTTCTAATAAAATACCTTCGAAGGAAGGCAATACATAGTAAATCTTCTATAAAAAGAAATTGTATGAAGAAATTGTAGCGTTCTCTAATAGAAATGCGGGCATTAGAATGAATGCGGTTACTACATACGTAAATAATATGTAATAGTAGATTATTAAAATATATATATGTTCTGTAGGGAAGAGAGGCCGAAGGGCTTTTACTTCTTCATGTAGAATAATAAGTAAAAACGAATTTACTTTACTTATTATTTTTTACTTGTGGAGGGGATGGAGGGCGCAGCAGAGCTGCGCTCGTATGAGCTGCGCCCTACTAAGGCCGATTAGGCCAGAAGGCGGAAGGAAAAAATTTGTTATGCTGCGCCCTGGCCGCTGCTAGCGCCCTCCATCCGACGGAAACAAAACCTGCGGCCTGAAAATTTTTTTCTAGTTTAATTTTTTTGAACTGAATGAGTTGCTAAGAAGCTCTGTGTAAATTTTTGACAAAAGGTAGCCAGTTGACTGTTAATCTGCTCAGTGATATTTTTTTGTTGTACGATAGCAGAAAGTATACCTGGGTCTATAGACTTCAAAAGCTCATGTTCATATTGATTAATGCTCGAAATAGGAATTTGATCTAAATAACCTCTGACAGCTGCATAAATAACCACGACTTGCTTTTCGATAGGAATCGGGCTATATTGTGGTTGTTTGAGAACCTCTGTTAGCCTAGCCCCACGATTTGATAAATACTGAGTAGCAGCATCAAGGTCTGAACCGAATTGAGCAAAAGCGGCTACTTCACGATATTGCGCCAATTCTAGTTTTAAGCTACCACATACCTGTTTCATAGCTTTCAACTGAGCCGCAGAACCTCGAGAGTAGGGTTCGCGCCCATCTCTAGGCGCTAGCACGGGATAGAGAACCCGGCTCCCTCTCAAAGAACCGCGCGCGATAGTCGCCTATCACACGGCTCCCTTCTCCTGAAACCTGCCACTTCTAGACGACGACGTTTAGATCAATACCGGTCATCGATAACGTGCCCGTGTGTAGTTTGTTCTAATGTTAAGCACACAAAGGGATTTGCTTTCTATTGAGCGCTTATTGGATAGCCTTACGGATCGCACGTTGTACTTCCCGGCCGTTCCAGCCCTTTCTAGTCGCCGGAGATGGTGCTCTATATCATTTTCCTCGCATCCTTTAATCGCGCCGCAACGATCTGCGAGAATACCTTACTCCGACCTAATTTTATAAAGAGCCTCATGATTAACTCAGGCGGTTTTGGATCCCTCGTTAAGAAGCACTTCTAAAATCCACTTATTTCTCTGTCTCTCGGATCAAATAACGCTGCCAATCTTGTGCCCTTATTCGTTCTAACCAAGTTTTTGCCGAACTTCTGGATGATCCGCTGTGCGCTCGATTTGTGCTTCTTGGCTAGCGGATATACAGCTAACCACCTCAAATGGTAGTTGACGATGGACCGCCAAGGTTCTCACAGCATAAACAGTAATTTAATATTCATATGGTCACACTGCAATAGCAAGCCACGATTCGATGATCTTCGTGGCTCATCATGATATCGATTGGCGCTGGTTGCCCCTTCTCACCTTTATTTTCTATCACATAATATACGAGGTCTGTTGAGGCTTACTCCGCCACACGTCCGACGGAGCTACCCCGCGGCGGCCTCGCTCTTCCATCTTTTCAGTGGCTTTAGCGACTACCTTTTCTTGGTCCACGGCCGTCCAGAGGGCTTCTATTATTTTCGGGAATATTCGTACTTCTTCCTTTTGAAAAAGTCCTTGTCTCAGGTCTCAGGGCTGATCCTATGACTATCCGCAGTTCTTCTCGGGTCTTTTATTGCGATCGGAAGCCCGGCATAGCCAAAATATATTGACGCCGGGATAAGAAGTTGATTTCCTCCCTGGAGGATCTCCCATTCGTCATTCCCTCCTAGGGTCATTTTTCCGAGTTTATATTTGATGCGTTCGTACACTGCTACGAGCGCATGTGGGTCAGCTATTATGTCGATGATTTTCCGATATTTTCCGTCGGCGTTAGGTTTCAGTTCCCGAATTCGATGGGCTGCAGCCCCAACTCGGACAGGAGAAGCAGGACTTTCCTGATTCTCAGTTCTATCCATCGCCGAACCGACGAGGTTCCCCTCGTAAGTTTTTGTGGTGGTTCCACTGGGACCGTACGAATCGCAGCCTTTCCTCATGGACAGGTCCCGATTCCCATCGGGAGTTCCCTCTAGGTATTTAACGATTTGTAGAGCCTTGGTTGACCCGTTCGTCGTCGTGGAGTTCGTGTGTTTTCCGACGCAGGGTTCCCCTTTTCCTTCTCGTGTAGTGGAAGTACTCATGCTGCGGGCGGCACATATCCCAAGTTCACGCAGGTATAATCCTGGGTGTCTTCCCTCTGAGAGTAGGGCGACCATCATCGAGGTTGGTTTTCCTAAACTTCCGATAGTTAGTTTCTGACTTACCGGCTTTCGATCCAGTTCTGATCGGGTAAGGCAGATTACGCGCTGAGGGATCCTACGCAGAGCTTTCCAACTCCAGCGATCCCATGTAGATCTCACCCCGCTCACACGACTTACAGATAATCCTACGTTAATAGCAGGTCGAATTCCACGATAAAAGAGTTCTGTTTCCAAAAAGATTTGTCCATCTGTAATGGAAATAACATTGGTAGGAATATAAGCAGACACATCGCCAGCTTGTGTTTCAATTACAGGTAATGCAGTCAAGCTACCTGCACCAGTCTGGTCTGACATTTTAGCGGCTCTTTCTAATAAACGAGAATGTAGATAGAAAACATCTCCTGGGAACGCCTCACGACCTGGTGGTCGACGTAATAATAATGACATTTGTCGATATGCCACTGATTGCTTTGAAGGGTCATCATAAATGATTAATGCGTGCATTCCATTATCTCGAAAATATTCTCCCATAGCGCGACCTGAATATGGTGCCAGGAATTGCAGAGGAGCAGGATCCGAAGCAGTAGCTGCTACAATAATGCAATATTCTAAAGCACCCGCTTCTGAAAGAATCTTAACTAATTGTGCCACGGTTGAACGTTTCTGTCCAATTGCTACATACACACGATACAATTTTTCACTATCGGAGGTGCCCTGTGCGTTGATTTGCTTCTGGTTCAATATGGTATCAATAGCGATAGCAGTTTTTCCAGTTTGTCTGTCTCCTATTATAAGTTCCCGCTGACCACGACCTATAGGAACCGGGCTATCTACTGCTTTTAATCCTGTTTGCATGGGTTCGTGCACAGATTTACGTGCAATAATCCCGGGAGCTTTAACTTCTACACGTCTTCGTTCTGCAGCGTTTAAAGCACCTTTTCCATCAATAGGTACTCCTAAGGCATCAACCACACGACCTAACAAGGCCTTTCCCACAGGAACATCCACAATAGATCCAGTGCGTTTGACAATGTCTCCTTCTTTAATGGCAGTATCACTACCAAATATAACAATTCCTACATTCTCATTTTCTAGATTCAAAGCCATTCCTTTCACACCGCTGGCAAATTCAACCATTTCTCCAGCTTGAATCTTGTTTAATCCATAAACACGTGCAATTCCATCTCCAACTGATACCACTCGACCGATCTCATCCACTTGCAATTTGGTGTAGTAATTGGTAATTCTTTGTTCTAATAATGTAGATAGTTCCGCTCCAGCCAACTTATTTCCAGTTAATTTGTTCATAAATTAATCAAACCTTCTACCAATAAATTAAATAATTCCACAATCTGAACCTTCAGATTGTGCCCAATTTATCATCTTGAATGATAGATCAAGACGAGGAGGGCGCAGCGGCATTCATTGGCCAAGCTCTTTGGGCCAATGAAGCGAAGGAAGAAGAGAGGACGCGAAATAGAGAAAAAAAATTTAGGGCCGCAGGCGCCAGCAGCAAAAAATATTTTTTTTTATTTTCTTCTTTCCACCTTTCTTTTCTCTGTTAAGCCAATGAAGTAGCGGAGGCCCACTTTATTCTCTCGAATCCCCATCACCCGAGCGCGGCGTTTTCACAAAAGGTCAACACTCCCGCTGTTTCGGCTCGGAAAGACCGAGTTTGGTTTGAACAGGCAAAGCGAATTATTCAGCATGCCTGTTCGAACCGAGCCGAGCATGCAATTACTACGAAATTGAATATTATCAAGATGGCTGTAAGCAAAAATTGCTTACTTTTTACTCGATTTGTCACTACGCGAACTTTGTTCCCAAGGACTAGCAAAATCAAAATAGCGAAATTCTTGAGTCATCTCAATAGGTTCAGAAACCACACGTTTCTCTGAATCATCATAACGCACTTCCACATATCCACTTAAAGGAAAGTCTTTTCGTAATGGATGACCCTCAAAACCATAATCTGTTAATATACGGCGTAAATCAGGATGATTGGAAAAATAAACACCAAACATATCCCAAACTTCTCGCTCCCACCAGCCGGCCGACGGAAATATACTGACTGCCGAACAAATTGGAGTTATTTCATCCACACTGGTTTGTACACGAATGCGTGAGTTATACTGAATGCATAGAGTCAAGAATTCCATCGCAGAGCCGCAGTTTCCCCGTGCACTCTCGCGATATAATAAAGTGCTCTCCGAACCGTGCGAGATGGTCACCCATCACACGGCTCTCCAACTCAAGTTCACCTAAGGTTGTTCGCAATCGTATGGCCCCAAGCGCGGGCTTCCCTCTGACAGTTTTGGCACGAGGCCGCAGGGCGCAGCAAATAATATATTTTTTCCCAGGAACCACCGTTCTTCAGACCTGGATTAGGTGAAAGCTTCTTATAGGCGGTAATCCACAGATTGATATCTTCTATGAGCCGAAAAAGGCCTTCTGCTTGTAACTGCTCTTTCTGACAATGTTTCCAAAGGGCATGAAGACGATCGGAAGCTGCTTAGTCTCATCCGAGCTCAATCTCGAGCTCTTCATGCTGCTTGAGTACGCAACGTACCCCCTGGGGTACGTCGATTTAAGCTCCTTCCCCTCTGCCATACAGTGCTAGCGCCCTGCGGCCTCACAGGATCTGTTTTGGGTAGGCAGGTACTACAGGCCTTCTGCCCCATTCGGAAATCTAAACGTCCGAATGGTTCACCGGTTCCACCGAATGCTCGTAATTGGATGCTCTTGAGCATCTTCACGCAGTGCGCTTCAGGTGCTTTAGATACCCTTTGAAAGAATCAAGCGCTGTGCCTTTGAAGCTTCGCTCTTCGCTCCGATTTTCGCGAGCATAGCGAGAAGAAAATACTTTTGGGATCCTGGTTCCTTTGTTGTCCTGGTACGATCGTCACTAAGCTCTGTCGTACGAAGAAGACGCTGCGATACTTTATTCGAGTCTTGCCGAATGCGCCCGGGCTAATATCCCACCTACACCTCACGTTCACGAATGAAAAAAAACTAAATAAATTTTTTTCCCCGTTCAACTGCGTCTTGAAGACACGGTTGGGTATCGCCTATGGGTTGGCCATTCCCTGTGATCCCCTTTCACGACAGGCTATGTTCCCCATTGGAAGTTCGTTCCGTTGGGTGTCTCTAGCGGTATATCCGTCAAATAAGTCGTGCCCGTCTCGTTGCAGACCTCTACAACGTCTCATTTTGGTTTTGGTCCTAGTTCAAAATGAGCACTTTATTCGGTAACTTCGCGGTCGCCCTCAGTAAATTATAAACTACTTCAAATCTTTGTTTTCGAGAAGGATAATCAACTCCACAAATATCGATCAACACTTCAAAACGTGTATTGCTATGATATTTCAAGGACCATAATAATTCAAATACGTGATTAGCATTCGTATATAATATATTTTCATCTTTTGATTTTTGCAATTCATCTATCCATTTTGGTACAGTAGCTATCAGAGATTTCAAAAATAATGATTCCACCTGGGCCTCTCTTTTTTCTAGCAAGTAAACACATTAAAATACTACAGCGAAGCAAACTTTAACAAAAAAACAGCATTTCTAATTGTTTTCTAATTGTTCTACAGCCTCTTCTCTTGATGCGGTCAACCATACAATACAGCCAATACTTACCCATTGACCAATACTATTACCCAATACTATTACCCAATAAGAGTCCTGCCAAGCTAGTCGAGTGAAGAAGATAAGTGTTTTAAACTCTCAGTTTAAAGTCGTGTTCAGTCCTGGGAGTGACTTAACTGATCGATCTTAATACTAATCTTAATACTAATGGAAACAATCTCTATGAACCCAGCAGTGGCCGAGTGGAATCATTATTGTGGAATGCAGTCTCTATGAAATAAAATAAACAAGCACTCAACCACTACTCTGACTATTCCGACCGTAGTATTCCGACTATCCTAACTGTAGTATTCCGACTGTAGTGACTTGTAGTAGTCTGACCGTTTCGTTGCATTTCAGCAACTCTTTAGAACCATTGAATCTAGACGATCGAAGTCTAAGACATAGCAACTTTTGATTTTTGATGAAGAACGACTGAATTTCACATCTTCTATGAATTTACTATATCAGTCGACTATGAATCTCAGTATTAAACACTCTATCAATCGGCTACTCGCCACATGCCAACACTCCATGGCATATGTACGCCAATCAAACACTCTATCTATGGCATCTATATGCCACTCTATGGCATCTATACGCCGATTGATTCAAATAGTATAAGAGTATAAAACGTCAATTAAGGCTCTCAATCACCAATATGGAATATATATAATATAGTCCGCCTGCGTCCTTCCAAGACAGGTTACATGCCAGGTTCAAGGTGCTACTGCGCGCCGTCATCGAATGAAGTGCTGTCATACATAAGGCTGCAGGGCGCAGCAGGACGAAGGACGAAGATTGGTACTTGGTCCACCTTAATCGCCGATAAAGGCCGTAACCTGGCCGGCACTACGGCATGCCGTAGCCGTATAAAGACTCTATTTCGGGTATGCCGTAAGAAAACTATTGGTGGTGGTGATGAGAAAAGGCATTTAATATATAATGATGCTTGCGGCCTTACTTTCTATGCGGAAATTTGCTGAGGTTCGAAGAAAATTGATAGCTTTTGGTTCCACAACATAAAGTTAATTCTGGCAGGTGAAAAGGTGAAAGTAGTGGGGAAGTGATGTGGTAAAGTTAAGTAAGGGAAAGCTTGCAAGGAGCGTGTTGTGCGGTCCTCGCAAACATGACGAATAATTCGCCTTTTACTCTTAGATGGCGAATTTTGGACTAGCTTCTACCTTTTAGATGTATTATAATTTTGTACTAGATTTTATAGCTATAATTTAGAGCTAGAATTTTGTATTAATGTAGCTTCTAATTGTCCAAGAATGGGCGTAATAGCAAAATAGAAGAAGAAAGCAACTGAAGCAATTTGTCCAATAGTAACATATGGTGGCTCGACAGGTTGACATCCAATCCATCCTAAAAGTAGGCAATCTGCGGCAAGCAACCAAAACAATTTTTGGTGAATTGGTCGAAAAGTTGAACTGCGTACATATGATGTGTTAATGAAGGGTAAAGCAAATAATGAGACAAAAACTAGTGCTATAGCAGCTACACCGCCTAATTTGTTAGGTATACTTCGAAGAATGGCATAAACTGGTAAGAAATACCATTCTGGTACTATATGAGCGGGAGTTGACATGGGATTTGCGGGTATGTAGTTGTCGGGATGTCCGAGAACATTAGGTGCATAAAAGACGAAAATGGAGAAAAAGATGGCAAAAGCTACCCAACATAGTAAATCTTTTACGTACATATAGGGATAAAAAGCTATTTTATCGACAGAAGAATTGATACCCAATGGATTATTAGAGCCATATTGATGTAATGCAGCAAGATGAATAATAGCAGCGGCAGCTATTATAAACGGAAGTAAGTAGTGAAGGCTAGAAAAACGATTTAAGGTGGCATTATCTACCGAGAAACCACCCCAAAGCCAAGTTACTATAGTGTCTCCTACCAAAGGTATTGCACTAGCTAAGCTTGTAATGACTGTAGCTCCCCAAAAACTCATTTGCCTAAATTCCCCCAAACCATGTCTTTTCTACGTTCCAACTAAAAACCCTTTTTAGACTTCATGGATGAATGATGTCAGGCTCCACCGGTTTTTCTTCATTTCACCGTTTCACTCAGAATATGGAGCAGCGATTTGGAGTCTTTCTTACTAGAATTAGCCCCGATATGGAATTTTTTATGCAGTATTTTCTTTTTCAAGTAAAACTATTTGTATGAATGATGAGGCCGAAGGGCGCGGGGGCTCCCTTCGGCCTCATCATTCATAAGCCAATAGGCTAATGCTCCAAGAGTCGAATAGTCAACAATTTTCTTAGGAACTATCTTGACTCCCTCGGAATAAAACAGGGGGTGAAGCCAATTCAAACTAGCCGAGGTTTCGATTCGAAATCTTAGATACTGGTGGGCCTTCGGCCTTACCATCATTCGTCAAATTGGGTGTTAATAAATATCCCCGGAGCAAGAGCTGAAAGTGAGCCCGAACAATGCTTCGCCCTATTATCCTGGATCTGTCATGGCAGGAGATTAGAAAGCTTAGGCAAGGCTTATAAGAAAGACTTTAATATACGGCTTAAATAGACCATAAGACTCCAATTCAATAATAGGCCTCCGGCCTTTATTTATCCATTAGAATGAAATAGGCATGATTTTTCGGAGAGAAGTGGGACTATATATTTACCTAGCCGAAGATCAATGACAAACTAGGCACCCCACGTGTAGTCTCTGAGGAACTCTCTATGCTATTTTCCTCCAAGGCCAAAGAAGCCTATTCTGGTGTAGCGAGAGTTTTCCTGCGGATTGTCTATGATGACATACTAAGGATTTTTACTTATAATTTACACCCACGCAGGACAGCAACGCTAACATTAGAGGGACCCGTCTACTTTGCGCCCTCCATGGGAGAGAAGTACCTTAGTGATAAAGAGTTTCCCGCATTTAGTGAGGTTTTTTATCCTCCTATTAGTAGAAGGAGGGGCCAAATTGACCCCACGGTAGTACGTATCCTATAAAAGCTGTTATAATCATTAAAAGTAGAATGACAACTCCAAGACACCAAACTAATTCCCTAGGACTCGCATAACTTCCATAATATAAACCACGAAAAATATGAAGATAAACCACAATAAAAAACATACTTGCCCCATTAGCATGCATATAACGAAGCAACCAACCGCCTTTCACATCTCTCATGATGTGTTCCACGCTTGAGAAAGCTAAATCCACATGAGGCGTATAATGCATAGCTGAAAAAACGCCTGTAATTATCTGAATGAACAAGCAAAGACCGGCCAACGAACCAAAACTCCACCAATAACTTATATTGCTCGGGGTTGGATAATCTATTAAATGATTGTTAAATGTAGAAAATATAGGTTGTTTAAGAATCGATAGTCGTCTTGCCATATGAATGTTTCGTGCTTTCTTGATTTCGCGGATCATGGAAACTTTGTGTTCTTCATGATTGACGCAATCCATCATGGGCAGGATTTACCCATCATTACAAGGCCTTAGGTAAAAGAAATATATATATTTCTTTTATTCGTTCTATAACGCTCAAAGCCTGCATTTACGAAGTTAATAGAACGAATAAAAAAAATTATTTTATATTTCTTTTTTTAATCAATTCCTTTGGTTTTCGAGCTGCTATTTAACTCTCCTAAGATTCCCTTTTCTATAGGAGTTTTTTCTAATTACCCCCCCCCCCCAAAATATATATATTTTTTGGTTGCACTGCAGTGAAATTGCTCAATGAATTAAGATTAAGGGAGCCAGTCAAAGGCCACTAGAACACCAGATACAAAAACTACCCAAGCTAATGATAAAGGCAAGAATACTTTCCAGCCGAGTCTCATTAGTTGGTCATAACGATATCGTGGAAATGCTGCACGGACCCATATATATACGAACAGAAATAAAAGAACCTTGATACTAAACCAGAGAGAACCGGGGATCACATGGAAAATAGGAATATCTAGAATAGGCAGCCAACCTCCGAGAAAAAGCAATGTACATAGACTGGGAGAGTAAGGGTGCAGCTCCGTGGCCCGATCGGGCCTGAGAATAATAGATATCCACTCCCTTCTCAAAGAACCGTACGTGACACTCTCGCGTCATACGGCTCCGTTCTGGAAATCTCGAGTCTCATCCCCATTCCCTCTAACCAAAGCCACGTTTAGGTCTCCAAACCACGAAGGCCTCGCATGGATGTCTGAGTGCCGATCATCGGCACAGATTGGGAAAAATATATATTTTTTTAGAGTTTGAGCTGCTTGGTTTAGACTCGATTCGCTCATGATAGGACGCCAGTAGCAGTCCATTGTCCGCAATGGTTCTGAGTACATGGGTGCTGCGCTTTGCGTCCTATCGTCTCAGTGACTCGGGCTCGCTACGCCCGCCTTTCGGACTAATGTCTACCGCCGCCGGTGAGTTCTATCTCCCAGAACCAGAATGATTATCCCTGTCCAATGGGTTTACATTCATCCCTGGATATGGGGGTACCGTTTCCTTCCCCGCCACCCTTGTAGCTGTCACCTGTAATTCGCGCAGGTGTGTCCGCACCCCCTGGATGAGACGAAAACTGTTTTCTCGCAGCAACCCTCCCTGGTTCCAGACCTAGGAGCTCACTTTCCCGTATGAGCATTCGGTACACATATAGGTCTGGGGAAAAGTTACGAGATACCCACTTAGGATATCTCCCTAATCTTAGATAGGTCGTCCGATGGGTTCGCGCTTGTCGCTGTGCCTACACACCAGGCTACCCCTCTCCGAAAGCTTCGCGGGGACTACTAAATTTAGATCCGCCCGGAGGGGTTTACTGCACGAGGCTCCTGCAGAGGGCCGCAGCCCAACGAATGTCGGATGCAAAGCTCCGCACCTCATTAAGATCATATTAGCATATTCCCCTAAAAGAAAAAGGGCAAAACCCATCGAAGAATATTCTACATTATAGCCCGCTACTAATTCAGCTTCTGCTTCTGGTAAATCGAAAGGAGCTCGATTAGTTTCTGCTAAACAGGAAATAAAGAACATAATAAATACAGGAAACAAGGGAATGCCAAACCATATCTGCTTTTGCGCTATTACGATCTCGCTAAAATTACAAGAACCTACACGGATTAGTACAGTAATAATAATAAGACCGATAGAAACTTCATAAGAAACCATTTGAGCTGCAGATCGTAATGCTCCTAAAAAAGCATATTTGGAATTACTGGACCAGCCTGCTGTAATAATCCCATAAACACCTAGAGACGATATAGCAAATAGATAAAGTATACCCACATTTAAATCTGACAATACCATACCATAATCAAAAGTAGGGGTCGGAGATTTCCCCGCCCTCCGAACCATACGTGACAGTTTCCCGTCATAAAGCTCTCCGCCACTGATTCATTTTCATCGAATTCATCGAAGCGAGGTCCTTATCGAATGAGGTCGTAGCAGCATTTGAATGTCCGCTATGACTAATCCGTCCTCTCGGGAGAGTTAAAGCGTCACCGGCTTCGCCACGTCTGTGACGAGAAAAGGGCCACAACCTCTACCATCGAATCATGACTGCCGCCCTTCAGTACCTGGCTTGGTTGGTTTCCCTCCCCACTTACTACAGCGACTCCGTCAACCCTCTCTCTAGAGAGTAGGCCGATCCCGTGATTGCGTCTTCGACTTTTTTCACCTGTTTGTCGAGGTAAGATGTCCGCATAGTCTTATTCTCTTACTGAGAATGCTCCCGAAAAAAAAAAATATGTACATTTTTTTTCCGTCTTCGGCCTCCGTTATACCTACCAGAAGAACCGATTACGGGACCAAGTCGTTACCCGCTGGCTTGGTGAATGCTGTCGTTCAGCAGCTACGTAATTCGGATTCGTCAGCCTCATCAACCCCAACAGTATCTCTCGAGTCGTCCTTGAAAATACGGGTCTCCTGTGACTTGGTTTCCCAGATGCTTTTCCACGCGCATTGCGGCAACGCTACCTCTGGGTGATTTACTCCATTGACGCAGACTGGAGATCGGGCACCAGGACATGCCCCATAGCGACGAAGGCACCTTGCACGGCGCACGGTATAACAGCCCAAGCAACCAAACTTAACATAAATGTAATTACTGGAGCCATTATGAAAATGAATAAATTAGCACTACTTGGTAAAATAGGTTCTTTTATCATTAATTTCAAACCATCCGCTAAAGGTTGTAACAATCCGAACAATCCCACTACATTAGGACCCTTTCTACGTTGCATAGAAGCCATTACTTTACGTTCGGCTAGAACTAAAAAGGCTACTCCTAGTAAAAGGGGTATTATTATTCCAAGTATTCTCGCTAAAATACCAATGATATACAGTCTCATTTTGTTGGCTTTTTTTCTATCTTGTTTCATACGAAGAGCTACAAAAAAAAATATATATATATTTTTTTGGCCGCAGGTTTGCGAGGGCGCAGCGGCTCCTTGCCTTTAGGCATCGACAAAAGGCTTGCGCGATAAGAATGCATTGATTTATTTTTTTCTTAGTCCAATCGGCGGAAAACGGGCTAATAAGCCTTTGAAAAGCTTTGATTCGACTCGGGGCTGATCCGAGCTCGTAGAATGAACTAGGCCACGGGGCGCAGCATATTCTTCTACTGATCCGCGAAACAAAGAAAAAAAATATATATATATTTTTTTGCTGCTTCCTTTGTTTGCAAAGCCAACCAAGTCCTACGCACCTTTCCGAGATACATACATATAAGCATTTCCTATAATTCATGTAGTTCTATTGTTTAGTGTGTGTAGCCCACCCATTCTGATATGTATGTACGCTTTACATAATGGCGCCTTTTTACGAGCGAAGCGGTCCGGACCGGACGGACAGAAAAAAAGGGGGGCGCGCGGGTTCTCACATAAGCCGCGCACCCCCCGCATAATGGGCGAAGAAGGCCGCGGGTTTATATTTCTTATTCGGTTCCCACAAAAATGTTACTGGTATACCATCAGCACAAGACCTCTCTGGGGCGAAGCGTAAGCACCACCCTAAGCAAGCCGGCATAGGGCAAGCACGCGCGGCACGCGCGGCGTTGGTTAACTTCTTCGCTCTTCTGCGGCGGCGATCACGATTACTACAGGTACAACTACTTCGATCAACAAAGTAGCTTCACCAAGATTACCTATGCAACCAACTACATAATTATATCTCACTCCGCCATAAATAAATTTTTTATTTTATAATTCTGAATAATCGACCAAAATGGAAGGGATATTGCTATAACATCAAAAATTATAAAAAATGATATTAACCATAATACCTTCCAAAAAATACTAGGATCCATATTAAAATCGCTATAATTAATCACGAATCCCACCATCATTACATAAGAGCAACGGCCCCAAAAAACCAGACTAAATTGAGTTCTATCTTCAAATAAAGTATGATTAGGTTGGTAAAAAACTGTTTCAGATTTTTTCTCCTTTTTTTAATTACCTCCCCACCAATAAATAGATACAAATAGGAATAACCAAACCACGTCAACAAAATGCCAATACCAAGCAGCTGCTTCGAAGCCAAAGTGATGCGTTTGGGTAAAATGCCCTAGATATTGACGAATAGCGCATATTATTAGGAAAATGGTACCTATAATGACATGAAAACCATGAAACCCTGTGGCTGAGAAAAAGGTAGAACCATAAATACCATCGGAAATCGTGAAAGGTGCTTCTACATATTCCATTCCTTGAAACCCCGTGAAGACTAGAGCCAGCAAAATGTTAGAGTCAAGAGTTACTTCATAGAGCCGTACAACTTGGTCGCCGTTTACTCGTCTGACATAGTAAAGTGCTCTCCGAACCGTGCGAGATAGTTACCTATCACACGGCTCACCAACCTGATTTTCTACCACGTCTCCATAGGGCACGTAGTCGTTTATTCCATTGTTAAAGCCTTGGGCTTAATTCTATCCAGACATGAAGTCAGATTTCCCGTGTCAATCAGGTAAAGTCCATAAATGAAAACCATTTCTGTACAATGATTTAGACTCCTTCTCGCTTTGCCCTTGGACGAATAAGATCGGGTCAAGTGCTTTACTGTTACCAGCTCTCTTTCAAGTAGGCGGATACTACGAGTCCTCCGTCCCAGATATCCGGATCATGACTATCTGGTTCACCGGTACTACCAAGGTACTCTTATACTTACATGAAAACACATAAGATTTCCAACTAATAGTGCTAGTTCGAACAAAAAAGCAGCCGTGCTTCCAGTGTTTTTGTCTCATATTGAAGTTGGGACCTCCTCCTGCTCTGCCACAGGCAGGCTACCATTCTGCCATGGAGGAGATAGCGCTGTAATATTATCGATTGATCAATAACCTGACCGAACACGCTCGAGTTAGTGTCGCATCCACACCTCACATTCATGAATGACCCATTCGGCTATATTTCGAAGACACGGTCGGAAAAGTTCTCTAGAGTTGGTCAACCCTGTCCTTTCCTTTTGCAACATGCTATTGTCCCGCTCTGTTCAAATGGTAAGTTGCATCCGTCTCATTGCGAGCATCAGCAATGGTATGATTACGAGAGGTAATCAGAAAGTTTCCTTGGTAATCTGACGGTCGCCCGGTAGCTACTAAAGCGTAAACAGCTTGTTTTTCGGATCCAGCTAATATAGCATGATGAGCCCAAGTCACGGCAGCTCCAGATGAAAGTAGAATAAGGGTATTTAGAAAAGGAATTCCCCAAGGATTTAACACATCAATTCCTTTGGGGGGCCGAATAGCTCCAATCTCTACCGTAGGTGCCAAAGAAGAATGAAAAAAACCCCAAAAGAAAGCTAAAAAAAACATGACTTCAGACACGATGAACAAAATCATACCATAGCGGAGTCCTAATTGGACCACAAATGTATGATGTCCTTCGTAAGTGGATTCACGTATAACATCGCGCCACCATACAAACATAGTATATAAGATCATTCCCAAGCCTAAACTAAGAAGTGTTCCACCTCCCGTAAAAGAGTGCATGTACATAACACCACCAATGGTGCTTGCCAAAGCTCCCAATGAACCCAAAAGAGGCCATGGACTTGGATCTACTAAATGATAAGGATGCTTTTGGGAGACACTCATAATTCGTCCTGTGTTTGCTTTTTAGTCTAATTTATTTGATACCCGAGAAACATAATCATCCAAAGAAACAGCTTCTACAACGATGGATAGGGGTCAGGAGAGAAATATAAGCCCCTGCCCTCCGAACAGTATAGGAGCCTTTCAGCTCGTACTGCTCACCCTCCTAGATCTTAACCTTGGACCTTGCGGCAACCTCCTCCACAATAGTTATAGCTTTTCAGTATCTTCATGTCTGCCGCAGCCCACAAGTCACTGTTGGCGGCGTCGCGGTATTTGTTGCCCACACGGCGGTTTCATACCCACACTGGTCATAGGTAACATTCCCCGAGCGAGTTTTAGCTCTCACGTCTCTCACCTCTATGCATAGCATATCCACTCGATCAGATCCACAAATGGTGCACGATCGGAATAACCTTGAGCGGGTCAACTTGGCGCCCCAGCTCGCATCTACGATCTTCTGCGAGGGCGCTAATTGCTCAGGCTTAAAAACGTTTATGGCCTGCCTGCGGCCCTCAGCAGGCCCGCGTGTAGTTGGTGGAGCCTATTAGGTATATATCCTTGGCGGCCTCTGTGGGGCCGGAATTTGCGCGAGCGGCCAAGGAGGATAGGCAAAAAAGATGGCCTCCAGCATTAGCCGGAGGGCTTTTGACACGATGCTACCGCCCCCGTTCTGATTTCGCCTGGCTATCGCTGTCAAGAGACGAACACGATCTGTTTAGTCTAATTTGAGCGTAAAGTGGCGTACAGAATCGTTGAGAGCTCCTGTTGTCTTAGTAGAGGAAAAGTACGATCTTGGGCTGGCCCCCTTCGCATGACCTGAATAGGTCTGTGATACTATGAGGCCTCTGAACTCCCTCAGGACACTGTCATGGGGATGCTTGGCCCCGACTTCCATAGGTCCGAATTCGGTTTTACCTCTTAGTGAGAATTTAGGTCCTTGCGCGGGCGTCTGATCTCTCAGACTTGCTCTGTATGGAGTGCCCTGTGGTTCCTCGAGTGTCGCAGAAGCTAATGCCATCAACTGCGGGTTTGACGCTATTGGTCTACTAACCACTCGCTCGCCGCTATATCCTGCTTGGGACGTTCGGTCCAGCTTCGGACGGGCTCCGCGTTTCAAGCTCGTTATCCTAACCATATCCTCTGCTTTACCAGGGAGCCTTAATGGGGGCAGGCCCATCGATCCCCGGCTTTTCCCCACTGCTCTAGCCATGATATTGCTATGATAGCTTTTTGGGTAGCTCGCACCCGGGTTGCCCTGTTCGAGAAGGTGCGACTGAGCCAGAGTGAGCTCAGCAGTCGGCCTATTTATTCGGGCGCACGCATAAACGCATGATTAGTTCCACAAATTTCACTGCACTGACCATAGTAAACTCCTTCTCGTTTAATAAAAATAGAAGTCTGATTTAAACGACCAGGTACAGCATCACATTTTACACCTAAAGAGGGTACAGCCCGACTATGAAGTACATCAGCAGATGTTATAATCATACGTAGATGAGTTTTTGCTGGTACAACTACTCGATTGTCTACTTCCAATAAGCGTAATTGACCCAATTCTAAGTCATCTTCTGGAATCATATAACTATCAAAAGTTAGTGACTGTTCATCAGAACTGTTATAGTCTGAATACTCATAAGGTTGGGTTGACGGCCAGTCCTTGTTCCCAAGGGCCCATACGCCTCCCACCAAACTGTACTTGCAAGTTTCCCCGCAGACAGCTCTCCGCGCCCATCAAAACTCGGAGAGTATAATATTTACTTCTTTCCCACCCAATTCTTTCGGGAATAAACCGTCATATACTCCCCACGGTGGATCTTCAGGCGGCGTTATCTATCAGGGATCTGCTTCCTGTTTCATTGAGCCATGATCCTAGTTAAACCTTTCAAGGTCAAAGCTTTGGCCTTTTTGTTGATATGTCTGTAATAATGTGCTCCCACAATTTCGGTAGTTTTACGAGCAGGACACAGATCATATAGGAAAAAAAACTATGGGACCTTGTTAACCACGTAAAACGGATCCAATCTAGTCGTCCTTTGTTCGATAAGTGCAAGGTTCAAATTCATAGCTTTCATCAAGCATTCTCGGTTCGAACACAGGCTCAAGGAGCATTTTGATCGCTTTTCATACTACCCTGTCTATGGAAGAAGGTGTTCCAAAAAAATGCATCTTCCCTTTAGCTTTTGGAATAAATTTTCTTCGGGTCGGTTGGAACTGAAAGGATCTGTCCTTCATTTTATCGATGATGATAAGGCGGTGCCTGCGGCCCTTAACTGTCGAGAGTGGAATCGCCGACTCCTGAAGTCATGTTCCCAGATTTGAATCTGATCTTGCGATATGCAGTTTTGTAGATCTTTAGGTCAAATAGACTAGAATATTAACATTTCCACCGTAGGTCAATTCTCTGTGACCCTTAAGTTTCCGCCGAAATTGCCCGACGTCCCTTGCGAGCGGCCGAGACTCCGATGCGGTATAAGCGCTGGTCCCCTTCGGTAAAGTACTTGTTCTTGCTGTTACCTACTGGAGGACCTCCGTCCCCGAAGAAGAAGAGCAAGCCTCCGAGAGGCTCGTTCTTCTTCTTCCGGCAGTTTTGCCACTACCGTGGTTGTTGCCAATGTTAGGGGATCCCCCATTCCAAGAGATGACAGGGCCGGGCCTGTTAGATCCGAAGTCGTATGCCACTGGCTGCGGTGCTGATAGATTCACTACTTCAGCGCTGTTATTGGACATTGCAGGCTGAGCATTCTATTTCTCGTATATTGCCTACACCGAGAAGAGGAATGTGTACCTCCAGCGACTTAAAGAATGGAACCATGGGCCTATTTGCTGTGGGAGCCTTTTCAGTCTATAGGTTTAACCTCAACTCCCCGTTTCTGGCATGCTCTAGTCCCTCGAGTCTTTCAACGTCAAACGAGAATGGTTTTGTCTCATCTTTCTCTTGGTAAGCCAGAAGCTTTGCGGACCATAGAACCAGTCCGGTGCATTTCGTTGCACTTCCATCACTCTCGTGAAAGGGCGCACTCCAATACCGTTGATGTCCAATAGCTTTGATAGTAATTGTTGGATCTACTACCTCGTCCATTGAATATAGTAAAGCAAAAGATGGTATAGCAATGAACATCAGAATAATACTAGGAAAAATGGTCCAAATAATCTCTATAGTAGTTCCATGAACAATCCTTTCCGGAATTGGATTTCTTTTATAGTGAAAATGCCATAAAGCGCGGACCAACATCCATAATACAAAGATCAAAATAATTATTAGGAAGAAAAAAATATCATGATGTAAGATAGGGGTCAGCGCTTGCTGCCTGCCCTCAGAACCATACGTGACAGTTTTCCGTCATGAAGCTCGCTACCTCGAACCTTAGCCTGGGGGGCGGAGAAGCATGCTTTGCCCCCTTCTCCGAAACAAAATATAAAACGTAACGGCGCTACGCGCACCTTGTGGTCTTCCCCAAAACTCAGCGCACTATGGACTATAATCTCTCTGTGATTAAGCAGGTTCGTAGAAAAGAAAAAAAATATATTTTTTTATTTTCTGCTCTCTCTTCAACTCTTCAAGGCCCGGGGTTGAGGGCGTAGCGTACCTTTGTTCGCAAAGCGAACAAAGCGGGCGTGTGTTGAACAGTAAGTCAGCAGGGAAGCTTGCAGAGAAGCAAGCAAAAATATATATATATATATTTTTTTCTCACTGTATTCCACGAGCTATTGCGCGATGGCATCATCGAGGCCGTAGGCTGACCGCTTCGTAGCACGTAGCTAGGATGGTGGGATCGGTCGGGGGCGTGGCAGTGCATTGTATGTTTCATTCTCGCATCTACAGGCTTTCACTCGCTCTTTAACTGAGATTGAGATACGGACACGGATAAAAAAATAGATATATTTTTTTCGTTCAAAGCCGCGTATGTAGTCCGGGACCTCAGAGAGAATACGAAACGGTCTTAGGTTGATCCCCTTAATAGCTAAAACTATGCATTCTTACTACGGGATCTCTGAATTCTCCCTGGAGAGAGAGTTATTTCCCCAGCTTCCACCATCACGGATTTGTTAGCTCCTAAAGGGTTAGATCCTTGCGTGAATGCCTGATTTCTCAGGCTATTCCTGTATAGAGTGCCACGTGGGGACTCAAGTCCCGTGTTCGCAATTGATATCGAGCGCGAGTTCGGCCGTTTTGCAGGCTTACTATCCACGCGTATGCCCTGATATTCTGCTTGGGACATACGGCCTGGAATCAGACTAGATTCACGTGTCAAGTTTGTTATCCTGATCTTTCCTTATGCTTCGTCGAAGCATCCTAGTGAGGGCAGTCTCAATGTTCTGCGAGTTTCACATGATGCTTTCGGGGCAACCTTATTGCTAAGGATGCCCCACCTGTGTAGCTCACATCCCGGCGATAGCCAGCTTGAGCAGATGTGGCAGAGTTGGAGCAGAGCTCTGCAACCGTGATGATATCTCTAGGCGCACTCAATTATTCCTTGCATCATAGGTGTTGCTGCGTCTTGAAATCCTAATTGCCAAGGTTCCGCAGCGTCACAATAAGCAATTGGAAATAGCCATGTGTTTTTCAAAATCATTTGGTATATTCTTGTTTTTTTCAGAACTACTTCAGCCCTTCAAGAGGCCCACAAAAGAGCCAGCTAACAAAAAAAATATATTTTTTTTGCCCTCGCGAAAGGACGCCCATATAGGCAAACCTGCGATAATAATCCCATAAAAACCCGGAAAATAAAAAGATCATTAAACCCACCCTCCGAGACCGTAGGTGATAGTTCCGCATCATACGACTCTACGTTCAAATTAATAGGACTTAAGTCCTAAGAAG